ATGATATTCTTTATGGTTATGCCTGCTTTAATAGGTGGTTTTGGGAATTTCTTATTACCATTATTAGTAGGGGGTCCAGATATGGCAAATACAAGGGACCTCCCTTACGAATACATTGTTTATACAAATGGAGACCCTTCGGATACATCCGTAGATGATCCATCTAAACCTAGTTCTGATAAAGATTCTATAAGTAATAATAAAGAGAATAAGTCCTTGGCTAATAGTGACACTATTGGTAGTATGTCTAGCCTTCCCTCTAACAAAAGTTTATCTGACCAAGATAAAGCGGCTTTGCTACCTAAGGTTTCTAAAGCAATGGCCGACTACCGAGGTTTGCCTGTTCCTACTACATCTAAGGTGTACGCCGACTTCCTACGTGAGCGTGATTCTTCTAGGGATACTACGTATGACCCTTACAAAGAAGGTGTTTACGATAAAAATAAACATGTAGGTAACCGAAGCGATTCTCAGAATAATTCCAGCAGTTCTCATAATAATTCAAGCGGCGCTAATACTACAAGTGGTTCTCTTAATCCAACTAACCAAACACCTACAGAGTTTGTTATGGAAAAGTCGGAACTAGAGATGCCAAACATTATTCCGGAAGATGAATAATGTTTGATTATTTTACGGGTTTAGTTGAAAGCAGTGCCAGCATTGCATTTCCCAGATATTCTAAAGGGTGTTCTAGTAATCCGGTAATTGATCTTTATTTTAAATCGACAGACGTCTCTTTAGTAAAAACTCTAGAGACATTAATAGGGCATGGATATATTCTATATAGACCAAAAAAAAAAGAAGATAATTTTAAGGATATCTACAACGAAAGGTATTAAGAAAGTCGTAAATATTATTAATGGTAGAACTAAAATATCTGTACTAAAAACACATTGTTTGATAGATTGGCTTAATAAAACCCACAACTCTAATATTAAAAAGTTGGCCTTAAATAATAATAGTTTATATAATGATTATTGATTATCAGGTTATATAGAGGATAAAGGTAAAGTCTATATGTGTAAAAGTGAAGGTGTAAAGGGGCTTTATAACTTCGTTGTTGAAAGCCTTGCTACTAGTCCTTCGTTTATACCTTGTGTACACTTTTTTTTTTATTAAAGTTTGCTGTATTATTAAATACAGCAGTTCAAACCAGAATACAAATATCTACATCTAATAATTATTACATTGTTAAAACTTATAATACATATTCTATTTTTACTCTTATTAAATATCTAGATCGTTTTCCTTTACTTTCATCAAAAAAGAACAAATATATGGTTTGAAAACAAGATGTCTTAGCAACATAATATACAAAGTGTTCGTATAAACGGGAATGCCGTCTAAGTATGTAAATATTTTTATGATTACTTCGCTATATGCATGGAATCTCTCTAGAAAGGTTCTCAGCTTTCTTTTAACAGATGTAAGAGACTCTTAGTTGGGTTTAAATAATAATGATTATAATTTAAATCATAAAGCTATCGCTGAACTATTCGTAAGACACGCTTACATACACGGGAGGGTTATGCAGGAAACTTACTCAGATGTATGCGTCAGGATCCTCAGAGACTAGACGCGGGGCTCCTATTACAGGATGAAAACATAGTCCGGTAAGGTAAGAAATTACTTATTATTTTTAATATTTAACTATTTGTTATATGAGTGAATGATTCCCTAGACTTAATAACATAAGTTTCTGATTATTACCACCTAGTTTATTATTATTTATTTTTGCTAGTGGTATAGAAAACGGGGTAGGTACTGGTTGAACTCTTAAAGGTAGGGAGTTATTTTATGGTGACATAAAAAAAAGTAAATTCTTCTCGATGCGTGAACCTCTTCAAGTAAACAATAAAATTTTTTATCTTTTACACGTAGTACACTACTCATGTCTATTTATAATTAATACAATTATAATCAGTACGTATGTAAAAATGTGTGCATCATGGAGACAATGCGCCTGGCTAGCAAATAAACGTTTGTTTACTAGCCATCAGAGACTTAACGAAGAACATCTTAATGGAAAATTTTCAAATCGAGTTTTGTTTGAACAATGATTAGTTGGGTTTACAGATGGAGATGGTAATTTTCATATTTCACAGCAAGGAACGGGTACATCCATTAAATGAGGGCTAAGTTATAAATTAGCTCAATCAGGGTATAATTTAAGAATTCTTAATTATATAAAAAAAGAGTTAAAAGTAGGTTCTATAACAAAAGATGGTACCAAAGCACAATACTTTATTAGGGACAGAAAAGTTTTAGAAACAATTATACTGCCAATTTTTGATAAATATCCTCTTTTAACGACTAAGTATTTAGATTATGTAAAAATAAAAGAAGCACTAGCTATTTTAAATAACATATCTATGACTAAAGAAGAGAAAAATACAAAACTTTTAGCTATTAAAAATGCTAAACCTAATAAGGATTATGTGTCTCCTGCTTGAACTAATGCAAAATTACCTTTGACGGACGTAGATTCAATCAATAACGTGATGACTAAAAGTTGACTAGTGGGGTTTATTGAAGCAGAAGGTAGTTTTTATCTAGTTAATAAAACTTCCACTAGAATAGTACATGGATTTGGTTTAACACAAAAGTTAGATAAAATAGTATTAGAAAGTATAGGTATTATGTTACATATCAAAACCGCGGTTAGATATAAAGAATTACATAACCATTATATACTAGATACTACTAACTCTAGAGCAATTGAGAATATAATAGATTTTTTTAAAAATACAATGAAAGGAGTAAAATCTTTAGAATATAGAATATGGGCTAGAACATATAATAAAGATAAAGGTAATTTTACTAAGTTATCTGGAATAAGAGATATTATAAGAAAGCTGCGAAAAAACCCGTCATAATTTACTAAGGTTTTTTGCTACGCGCTCCATTAAGATGAAGGTATAGTCCGAACAGTATAGAGATATACTGCGTATAACGATAGTATTAGTATTGGTTAGTATCTTTATTAATTTAAAGCATAAAAACGCTAATATGAGGTTATCAACAAAATTGTTACCCTCCTTTAAGTGGAGTACAAAGTCATAGTGGACCTAGTGTCGATTTAGCTATATTTGGATTACATCTATCTGGTGTAAGTAGTTTATTGGGAGCTGTAAATTTCATTACTACTATACTAAATATGAGAAGTCCAGGTATAAGGTTACATAAATTAGCCTTATTCGGTTGAGCTGTAGTTGTTACAGCAGTATTATTATTACTATCGTTACCAGTATTGGCCGGTAAACATCAAGTGCCGGCTTTAAATTTGACTATATGCTGGAAACTTCTAAAGCCTTTAGGTACTATAAAAAAAAATAAATATATTATTTATTAGTGATAACCCCTAAGGATGTACAATGGAATATCAGCAGGAAACCCTTTAGGTTTAGTACCTGTAGGGATCCTCAGAGATCACACGCCAGAGTTTATTTGTTGTAAAATTTTATTTTTAATCTATTACAACTTAAATAAATAAGATATGATCCGAACATATATGAGAATATATGAGTGTTCGCTCCGTGTTATGTTAAAGTATAAATATATACTTGTTAATAGCCACTTAAGATAGTTATACTAACCTCAGACTAGTTCTGGCGAACCAATATTGACCATGATGTTTTATATGATTATCTTGTTATCTATTTTATTATTATCAAATAATTTACCATCACTATTAAAAGCTGAGGGTAAATCAACGGCTGATCCAGCAGAGGTTGAATCAAACCAAAAAAAACTTGAGACAACTCTAACTGAATTAAAAGAAAACGAAGCTGAAAGGGAAAAAGTGAATGAACAGAATAATTACGATGGTGATACAGGGAGCCCTAATGAAGTTAATTCCGCCGATGAATTAGAACAATGAGATGAAGTTATTAAACAAGGTAAGAAAACTATTGTAGACCTAGTCAACTGATTAGCTGCATAATGGAATGCCAGGGTAAACTTAAAAAAAATATTTAAGCTTAGTATTTTGTATTATCCTTTTAACATTATTTTTTTTTCTCTAATGTACTTCTATATGTATGATAATAAATAATATATCGTATAACTGTTAATTGTATTAACAGGCTATAACTATGTTGTTAACTGATAGAAATTTTAATACATCATTCTTCGAAGCAGCAGGAGGTGGTGACCCTATTTTATATCAACATCTTTTCTGATTTTTCGGTCAAGAGTGGCCCGTAGATAATGTAACTTATCTAATGAGATGGACTATATGCTGGAACTTCGTTTATTCATTAATAAGTACTTTATTAATAAGCGGTGTATTATTAACATATTGTAATATAGATCCCTATAAAGTGAAAATCTTATTAATGTCGGAGAATCAGCCGGTAACAAAAGGATTTAATTTCCAAGTAGGAACCTCAGAGGCTACACGTCCATTATCCTCTATAATTAATACAGGTTCACAGGAAAACACATATCCCCTAAATGATAAAGCATGAAATGAATGGTTAGCCGGTCTTATTGACGGAGATGGTTCTCTTTTATTAAGTAAGGCAGGCTACCCTAGTTGTGAAATCACTATGGGTTTATCTGATGAACATGCCTTAGCTATTATTAAACAAAAATTGGGTGGATCTTTAAAGTTAAGGTCCGGAGTAAAAGCACTCAGATACAGACTACATAACAAAAAAGGGATGATAGATCTTATTAATAGAATAAACGGTAATATTAGACATACGTCAAGAATAAAACAGTTAGAATCAATCTGCTTAAATTTAGATATAAATATTAAATACGCTAATACTATTAATATAGATAATGGATGATTTTCAGGTTTTTTTGATGCAGATGGTACCATTACTTATTCCATTAAAAATTGTATACCTCAACTAACTATATCTGTAACTAATAAATTATTAGTTGACGTTATTCCATTTAAAAATATTTTAGGTGGTAATGTTTATTTTGATAAAGGTCAAAATGGTTATTATAAATGGTCTATACAAGGACGAAACGACATTGAAACATTTAAGTCTTATATATTTAAGTACCCCTCTTTTTCAAATAAAAAACAAAGGTTATTTTTAATCGAGAAATATTTTGAGCTAAAAGACCTTAAGGCATATTCTGCTTCACCTGATAGTATATTAGGTAAAGCGTGAACTAAGTTTAATAATAAGTGAAACAACAGAGGATAAAGATATAGTCCTTTTAAGCATGTATTACCTGAAATGTTCTTGAGTTTATATATATTTAGATATTTAAACTCACACTATACATTTAATATATTTCCTATTTTTAGAAAAGTACCTATATCTAAAAATACCTTAAAAGCAAGTGTTTTTCTAGATATTAATGTGGTTAATGTAATAAATCGCCTTAAAAATAATCAAATTAATAATGTTCTACAATACGAGGCAGATTATTCTAGGCTTACTAGTATGATTTTACCATATTATTTCCTATATCCCCTCTATTACATTTCACCTGAACAACATTTGGGTGATAATTATCATCCTGATTATCTTGTGGGTCGTCCAAACCCTCACGGATTTAATATCATTAAATTAATATTGGAAGTTAAAAGGGACCCTATGGATGGTAGTTACGCTAGTTGGGAAGCTTTCTTAGATCAGATATGGTCTCAATGTGACACCCATAACTCGGAAATAGATGGTAAGGGCGTATATGATGTGTAGCTAAAAGAGGTTTGTTTATTTATTTTTTTAAGTGAGATCTTTTACGTTATTTAGAAGGAACTAAATATACCCATTTTATTCCTCTTATACCTACAGGTTGAACCATCGCAACCTTTGCGCAACATAATATCGAAATAGAAACATAAATAATTAATGGACAGGAAGTTATAAGACTTGTATTTTTAGATTTAAGTAATCCAAATCATTGACGTTATATAAACGGTTCATTTAATAATATTGTAAATACAAATGCTTAATTAAGCACCCAGAGGTTACGTATGTAGGCCTCTTAACGTTGCTATATGCGGGGACCCCTTCGTTATATAATTCTAAATACTCCCTCTTAAATGATACAGTAAAAAAGTTAGAAGAAAGATGGAAATCCGCAGGTAACATTTTAACGCGTAGCGTTATAAATAATGGAACCTCAGAGACTTTGTGCGACGGAGTAGTAATAAATTCAGAAAATGTAAAACGTGTGTCAGATCACGTACCTAAGCATTTAAAGCCCCGAAATAATGAAGAACTAGGTTATTATTTCGCGGGATTAATTGATGGGGGTGGTCATTTTAGTAAAGCCCCACAACTTGTTATAGTTTTTAGTTATTCAGATGCATTTCTAGCCTATTATTTGAAAAACCGTCTAGGTTATGGTAATGTAAGAAAAGTAAAAGATAAAAAGGCATACCTTTTAATAATATCTAATAAAGAAGGTATGTTACATGTAATTAATTTGATAAATGGTAAGTTAAGAACAGAAGGTAAATTTAACCAAGTATTAAAGAATATATTAAATCATACTAGGTATGCTGATCACAATGTTAAATTTACTATGGACTCAAGCAAAAATTTATATAACCACTGATTGGCAGGCTTTTCGGATGCAGATGCTAGTTTTCAAATAAAAATTCTTAAACGTATTAACAGAGATAAACCTGAAATAAGATTAAAATTTAAAATAGATAAAAAAAGTAACTTATTGTTAGTTTTGATAAAAGAATATTTAGGTGGAAACATAGGATATAGAATATCACAAGATACATATTATTATGGTTCGACTAGTTTCGGTTCGGCTATAAAAGTTATAAAATATTTTGATCAATATCACTTACAATCTAGAAAACATATAAGCTATTTAAGATGAAGAAAGGCATATAGATTAATACAAAACAAAGAACATTTAACCGAAAAAGGGCTAACTAAAATATTAATAATTAAATCTTTAATTAACCATCATGATTAAAATATTACAACTTAAGATAAAGTCCTAACAAAAATATAAAAGTTTTTGAGTATTAACAAGAAAAGACTATGTTAAGGTTTAAATTTAAAAAACCTTCACACAGCTATTCTTTTAATCAAAATCTTAGATACATTTTAATTATACCAGGATTCGGTATAATTAGTACTACAATATCTGCAAGCTCTAACAAGAGTGTGTTCGGATATTTAGGGATTAAATAATAAAACCTTAAGCAAGTTTTATCTAGTCCGTTAGTGTCAAACTCCGGGGAACCCCTAAAGCTCTAATAACCAAAGTCACCTCGGAAACTCGGAGACCGGCCTGATTAATGACTCAGGGTATGGTAATATCATTAGAGATGAGAGTAATCGAAATGGATAATCGCGGATCTAAATCAGACATATATGTTTATGTGTTTGTAAAAGAGCAACGAGTAGACGGCACTGAATATATAAATATATATTTAAGGTGTACTCTTGTAGCCTCGAAAGGGGTTTACGTCTGAAATGTTCAAATGAAGATTTAATGAACTTAAAAAGTAAGATGTAATTAAATCTATAAGTCAGCTTAGTCCTATGTATACGATACGTTAAAATACCCATATTAGAATACAATGTTAATACTTCTAAATTAAATAATATTTTCTACTTTTTTTTTACTTCTTAGTTTTTCACAATTTACATATTTGCCTTATTCATAACTCTCGCGTTGCAAATATTATAAAAAAGGAAGGATAAAATGCAAAATAGTCTGATCCATTTTGAAAAAAATGGAGTATTAAAAGTACATTATTGCTTTTAATTGTAACACTAAATGAGAATGAATAAAAAAAATTCTGCTTAAATGAGACAATGTAGCATATAGTCCCTCAATATTTATCAAAGATAAATATTGTAAAAATTGGGTTAATTTCAAGAAAGACTTTAAAATGTTTACTTGAAGCGAAATATACTTTTAAAAGTAAAGACGTTCAACGACTCTAAGGTTTGTTACGTTAGACAATACCCTAACACCTTAAATAGAATCCAACATTTTCTCACCTTTTTTATAATAACATTACGTTAGGTTGTTATAGATTAGTTTTCTAATTTATAGATAATTTAATAAATCAATAATTAATATAACTTATATTAATGAAATAGACTTAACCCTCGATTAAAGGTTAAGCGAAACAATAAAAAAAAAATGAAATTCCATGAACAAAGAGGAATTAGATAAATTATTAGCAAAAGGTGATGCATTTAAATATACTACACTAGAATATGCAAAAATGTTAAAGGATAAAAATAAATTTAATCAATTAAAAAAATTAGAGTGAGAAAACTTCGAGAAGTTTTATTTTAAGTACGCACATTACATAGATGTTAAAGATAGAGAAAAAGAGATTAAAATCTTTGAGAGTAGCCGAAAATTTAAGGATTTATTAATGGCTAAGTTTAATCAAATTAAGATTAATAATGCCGTAGAGAGTGAAAAGGCTAGTAAGTTAGCCGATTTAACCTTCAGTAGTAATCTTAAAACATTTAATTCCATATATGAATTAATCTCTAAAGGTTTAAATCTAAAAGTATCCAAAGGTACCATTGATCCCCTAGAAGCTAAACTATTTGAAATAGAGTTAGATAAAAGGAAACTTGAAACAGATACATTTATAAAGCATAAAGAAAGTCGTTTTAAAGAAGTTTCTAATCTTAGCAGTAAAAACAGTGGGTCGGAGTTACCTAAAGCTATAACTGATGAGAAAATATCTCCAGAAAAACATGTTAGTTCAGCCGATATAAACAGTACTGAAAGTGCTGCTACGGGTAAAGAAGTAAGTCAAGAAGTATTTGATATAGCTAAAGAAATATTAAGTATGTTTATCTAATGGTTTGTATTTTATAGATTTCGATGTATGTAGGCTGAAGACAAAACACGGGTATACGCAATGATGTCAATTGGTGTTTTAGGTTTCGTAGTTTGAAGTTGAATTTTGGCTTCACCCTATAGTGATATGGGGAATATAATTAATTTCGCTGTAAGCTGGAACGGTTTAGTGCTAATTGGTACCTTGAATGGTAAAAATTCAATTAGCTATACCCAATCAGCCGGCAATCTGTCCCTCTACTTATCAAACAGTAAAACACAGAGTGCTTCAGAGGCCATACGCGAAACATCTTTTAATTTTTCAGCATTTCGTCAGTATTATAATACTTTATTTACTGTAGTTGGTGTTTCAAAAGACCCAGCTAAACAGCTATCTAACGATTGATTAACTTGATTCATAGGTTTTGTAGAAGGAGATGGTGCGATTCAAACTTATGCGAACGGAACTAGAGTACGTTTTGTTCTTACTCAAAAGGAAAGTGCCATTCTTTACTATGTTCAGAAGAAGTTAGGTATTGGTACGGTTAAACACTTTCCACAGGGTAAAAGTGGTGCCAATAATGATTTCTATAGGTTAATAGTAGATAATACTTCGCATATTCTTTTATTAGCTTTCTTATTTAATGGTAATTTGGCTCTTACAAATAGAATACGTCAATTATCTCTATGACTTGAAGCTTTAAACAAACGTTTTGGGGTAAATACTATCTTACTGGCGAATAAGCCTGTTGCAGTTACATTACAAGATGGCTGATTGTCAGGTTTTACTGACGCTGAAGGTTGTTTTAATGTCTCTATAACCTGCAATACAAGATATGCATTAAACTATGTTATTAGAATGCGTTATATACTTGATCAGAAAGATAGTTCTATTCTTCTTATAATAAGAAACCTTTTTGGGTTTGGTAAAGTTAGTTTGAGATCCCATACCGATGGAGTTTATCGTTACACAGCTACGGGGTTTAAAACCCTGAATCATGTAATATCTTACTTTAAACTATTTCCCTTATATACTAAAAAGGCTCGTTCTTTGGAAAAATGGTCTATAATACATAAAATGGTTTCCAATAAAACACATCTTACTGTAGAAGGGTTAGCCGAAGTAAGAATATTACAAAAACAAATTAATATTGACAATGGTATGAACAAAAAAACGGGATCTATGGCTAAGCCAAAGCATCCCAATAATTTTAATTAAAAGATGAAGATATGGTCCGATTCTCCTTGTGAAAGGAGCGCGTAGCTATAAGGCAATGCGGGTAGATATGAAAAATATCTATTAACAATTTTGCATCACATGTATACTGTGGGACTTGACGTGGATAGACTTGTGTCCACGGTAAAAATCTTGCCATATGCTGGAAACTCTTGTATAAATAGTCCACTCGCATTTATTGCGCTCGGAACAATCTATTTATTTAAAAGACAATCAGCAGGAAACCTTAGTTTTAGTACAAAAGCTTCGGCAGTTACTAAGAATACTTATACTAGTTATATAAATTTACCACCTATATCTGTCCATGTGCCCAAAAGGGCACCTCTTACTGACAATGATTTAGGCTACTTTTTAGCTGGATTAATTGAAGGAGATGGTTGGTTTGGCTATAAACAATTATATATTATCTTTGCAGAAGAAGATACTTCGCTGGCTTACTATATAAAGAAACGTATTGGCCACGGTAATGTTTATAAGATTAAAGACAAAAAAGCCGTTAGATATATTTGTAAAAATAAAGCTGGCTTGTCTATTATTCTCTTTTTAATAAATGGTAAATTACTAAGTAATCATAAATATGACCAACTGATTAAACATAATTATAGTGAACATTATAGTATTAACATCTTGCCTCCTTTAAAAAAGTTAACTTTAGACAACTACTGATTAGCTGGTTTTACCCAAGCAGACGGTTGTTTTTATATAAGCGTTGTAAAAAGTAAAACACATAGCACAGGTTATAGTGTAAGACTAGAATATTCTATAAAACAAAATGATAAACTGCCTTTACATTTACTATATGAAGAATTGCAAATGGGTAATTTATCTCAATACCATACGGGCATTTGGTGTTATAAGAGTACCGGCTTTAAAACAGCTTTTAAGCTTATAAGTTATTTTGATCAATATAATACTTTTGCGGGTAAATATACTAGTTATCTTAAATTCAGAAAAGTTTACATTATGATCACTGAAGGAAAACATTTAGAAGACAAAGGAGTAAAAAAAATTCTAAGTATTGCAACTAAGGGATCCTCAGAGACAAATAAATACGCAAGAGGTTTAATGTTTTAACGTGTTATGTTCTTGGCTTCTACATAATATGGTGCATAAAATATTTAATCATGATAGTGTCCTAACTTATTATAAACAAGTTTCCAGACATTTATAGCTGTTACAACATCAATTTTATTTTCCCTGGTTTAGAAGCCATTATACGGGGGATTGGTTAAGGTTTTCAGTATAATGAAAAGTATTGCTAACATATTTATATCTAAAATACATATAAATAATCTTAAGTCTTTCTTTATTGTAAGGAGTTTAAGAATGTTGGTTATAAACTTCGTAGGTTTATTTGCTTTTTTTATGCTTAATTTAGTTACTAGCTGTTGCTCCGCCGCATTATTTGGGAATATAAGTATACTTATATTAGATCATTATACTTACTTCATGCCCACTCTAATAGTATCTTGTATATTAAAAAAGAGAGCTTTGTCTCTTAGTAACGTCTTATTTACATTAACGACTTATTTTAGTATATGATATACCATACAATCTTTTTTAAGTGAAATATGTATACAAAAAAATTTGGTAAAGTTCCTTTATATATGTGCAAACAATATAGAGGCTATATTTAATGACTATTTGGAACATTATACCGTGCTTATCGCTGGTGATAGTGGCAGTAGTGACTCTGGGGGTTCGAATGCCTCTAGTAACAAGGGAGGGTCACCTAACCCTGATATAGGAAACATTACAATAAACGATAATAACTCCGATGATGAGGGGAGGAGGACTACCATGACCCTACAGCTTTGTTAATAGATGCCAAGGGTACTACTATTAATTATAAAGTCCTTCATACAGATGTTCCTAAAGAACATTTAAATAGAAAGGTTAATATAAAAATATTAGAAAAAATAGGTTTTGTTAATAAAGATGGTTTGTTCGGAATGCCTAAACCTGCAAAAGGGGCAAGCGCTTTAGATAAAAAAAACCTAAGTGCTCGGTTTACTAAGAACAATGTATTAAAACATAATTATATTAATCTAGATGGTACTTATGCTATACCTACTAAAGATATGTATTCAATTATGATTTATATAGGTACAAGGGTTACGGGATCTAGTGGTAAATTAGGTAGCATAAGTAATATTACCTTACCTAGAACATTATTAGACGTTACTCTACTTAAACAAATAGCAACTATTAATCAAACTTCTAAAGATGAGTCGGAAACAGTTGCTCTTTGAAATATGATAATGGTTAAATTTTTCCGATCGAAACACGGTTATATTTATGCTCCCGAAAATAATCGCGGAAAAGGGAGGGTCTTACTAAATGATCCAATCCTTTCCTTAGTTTTATCGAATGAGAAGCCTTAGCTCACATTGAATATAAATCACCCAAGGGTGCTCCCGCATCGTTTTTAATAGGTCAAACTAAGAATTACGCAGATAATAGTAAGTATACAGAAGGTTCTTTCGCCATATGCGTCAAAGGTACCCAAATAGCTTTCTTTGTTTTCAGTCCTGACTTCCATTCTTCAATACATAATTTCCATAATAAGGGAGATTCCTTTGACGGTATGTTAGGTTTATATCTTAATAACAAAGGTGTTAGAATACTACCCCAGTATGATACATATTACCCTCAGACTTTATTTTATGATGTAAATGGAAACAAAGAAAACAAGATTAGTATTATAGCTATACTTGGTTATATGTCAACATTATCCACAAGTAATACAGTGGATTTTGTTGACAATAAAATAAAATTTAAACCTGGGGGTTCTAACCCAGCACACCGGAAATTTTTATTAGGAAAAACAAATACAAATACTTCTAATCAGGAAAATATATCTATTGGTGCCAAAGGTGATTTTATTTAGTAAAATCACTTGTATAGCTTAAATGTTTTTTGTTTATAATTAGACAAGAGCCTATTTTACCGCGGCTACATTAATTATAGCCGTACCTACCGGTATTAAAATCTTCAGTTGATTAGCAACATGTTACGGAGGATCTTTACATTTAACACCTTCAATGTTATTTGCTTTAGGTTTCGTATTCATGTTCACAATTGGGGGTTTATCTGGAGTTGTTTTAGCCAACGCTTCTCTGGATATTGCATTCCACGATACGTCTTTTATGGTAATCTTTATTGGTATTTTCATGTCAAGTTATTTATATATAGTTAATACAGAGTTCAAGTTTTCTCGTGTTGATTTTAATAACAATGACTGCTCTACAGTAAGAGATACTTTAAATAAAAATAACCATAATGAATATATAAAAATATTTTGAGTTGGTTTAATGGACGGTGATGGTAGCATTCAGGTCAATCATTGACGTAAACAATCTTTGCAATATAGACTAGTTATCAAATTATCTAATGTTAAATCCAACTATAATATGTTAATTGAAATTGCCAAGGTCATAGGTGGAACGGTTAGAATAACAGGTAAAGGTAAGGATGTTATTTGAGTAGTTAATAACAAGCAAGATGTTCAAGAAATCATCAAAATTTATGATAGTTATCCTCCATTAACTTCACGTAAAATTTGCCAACTAGCATTCTTAAAAACATGTTTACTTAATACCTCGGTAGAAACTTATTTATTTAACAGAAATAATAAATATAATAAACAGTTAACCATAATTAAATCTAGTTCCAATTCAAACTACCCTAGCTATTTTAAAGAATGATTGTCTGGCTTTATAGAAGCTGAAGGTTGCTTTTCCATAAGGAAATCTAATAACCATTCTTTTTCAATAGGGCAAAACGAGGACTTTAATTTAATAAATGTTATTAGACAATATTTTGAGGTAACTAATACTATTAGGAATATTAATAGCAAATTTTATTATCTAGAAATATATAAAAAGGAAGTTTTATTTAAAGTAATCTCTCATTGTACCGACTATCCTCTTTTAGGTGAAAAGTCAGTGTCGTTAAAAAAATTCCATAAAAATCTTCAATAAGTAAGTGTTGTGTTGTCATGTCACAGTAACGGTGAACTCTTACATGTTTTCTTAATGCGGAAAATATAAAAAAGTGTAAGAAAATACCGTGGAAACCAAAGTTAATACAATGGTTAAATATAAATGAATAACTATTTTTTTTTTATTAATGAGTAGGATCCGTAGAGACTAAACGTGACAATCTAAAGTTTATTAAGTTAAATAATTAGATAAATTATAGTCCGATCCACTCCGTAAGGAGTGCCATATGCACATATATTTATGTATGTCATCGCCCAGGTTAGCCTAGCTTTAGATATATACTAAAAAGTTTAACCTAAGATTGCATAAGAAAAAGGGGTTACAGTAATAGACTTTCTATATTTTATTGTTAGTTTTTCTATGCTTATTATCTACGGTGGACAAATGTTCTCCGGGTACATTGCATAGTAAAAGTCCACCCTTACAAAGTGGTGCTAATGTGCCTTTATTTGTCTTAGGTCTCGTATATTTATTTGCATTAGGTTCAACCGAACCTAATACTGCAAATACATACGAAAAAGTCTTCTGGGATATTTGTCCTTATATGCAAGGAATACCTATGTCTACTTTGGCTACATGTGTTACAGTTTTTACATGTCCAAGCGTTACTGTTACTGAAACAGCAACAATAACCGCTACTGTAACAAATGCCGCTAGTGCAATTGCTTGTACTACTACCTCAGTTACAGCTATGCAGTATTTTGTTATTACTGGCTTTTTTACAGTTTTAGGTAGTGTACCTTTATATTTTTCTATATTAGCTGGAGCTAAAGTAGTTGGTATTTCTGTAAGCTATGGTGCTGTATTTTTCGGAGTGTTATTAGGCGCTAGTAGTGCAGTATTCTTTGGTATGGCTAGTACTTTCGCAACAAATGCCATAAACCTTGCATGACATATGGGCTAGTGTACATATATTTTTACAAATAATGAGCGTTAAAGACTTACTACGTAGTCGCTCAATTGGGCCAGAATAATTTATCTTCTTATTTACTGGCTTTTCCCTTAAATAAAAATTATTTTGCAACTGACTATATGCTGGGAACTGTATCATTTGTGTATTGTTTACTGCTTATTAATACGTTTTATCTTTATAAATTAGATGTTAGTAGGAATAGTCTTCTTTTAAACAGTGAAAATAACAATACTACAATAAGTCTTGGCATACACCGTAAAGCCACTGCACTTATGGACACACAATCAGCAGAAAACTGTAAAGGATTCTCAGAGACTGCACGTCAGTTACCTGGTATTGAAGATTATAAATTTTGAAGTTGATTTGCGGGTATAATAGATGGCGACGGTAATTTTGATATTAGAAGAGATCCATCTAGTAGAAAAAAAATTCTTAAACAAATAAGAATAAAGTTACATAACAGAGATGTTAGAATATTAAGTCGTATACAAGATTATCTACATATAGGTAGAATTAGAGCGGATAAAAATAAGCCATACTCTACATATATAGTTTCCACTCGAGAAGACATGGTCTATTTGGTAAAACAATTAAACGGTTTAATTCGATTAAAGGTACCTGCTTATAAAGAAGCTTGTTTTCTATATAATATAGATTATGTAGAAGCCAACTATAACATAGGGTTATACGACCCTTATCTTTCAGGGTTAGTTGACACTGATGGTAGCATAGTATTTAATTATGCAGGTAATAGAATAGAATGTAATTTAGAATTTCAACATAATCAATACACCTCTAAATTAAATTTTGATAGTACTATCTTAAATTGTAAACCATATATTGTAATACGAAAAAAATCTTCTGCTCTAGCTGGCCCTAAAGATTTCACATCTATCGCATTTAAATTCCAAAATGTTAACAGTATGCTATTTATATATGATTATTTTATGCATAATAGATTATATTGTAATATGAAGTTCTATAGAGTCACTCAAATTAAGGGTTTTATAGATATTAGAAAGTATAAAACCTCTACTTTATCTAGTCCAGAGCATAAAATATATTCTAACTTTGTGTTAAATTGAATTAAATATGATAATCCCTTATGATATAAAGTACCTTTTGTTACTAAATATCTTTTGTATAAGGACAAGTAGTATACTTATTACAGGTAAAGATACAGTCCACCATATTAATACTTAGGTATTAATATTTGCATTTCCACTACGTTTTAAGTATGGGAGCCGTATTTGCTTTATTTAGTGCATGATATTTCTGAATACCTAAAATGTTAGGTTTAGATTATAACAGAATGTTAGGTAAAGTACACTTCTGATTACTTTTCATTGGGGTTTGGTTAAAAAGAAGAGCCTTTTTATCACAAAAGAAAATAAAATATTCAACTTCAAGTTCCAAGACTAGTAATAGTCCTTCACCAAATAATTTCATAATGTTTTTCACAAATATTGAAACAAGACAGAAATATACAAAAGTTTAAAAAACAAACCTGGTGTTTATATGTTTATAAATAACATAAACAATGTGACATATATAGGAAGTAGTATTAATTTGACTAAAAGAATGACTAGTCATTTTTACCATGCCAAATCTGGCAATGGTAAATCTGTAATAAACAGAGCTATGTTAAAACATAAACTTACGTATTTATCCTTAGGTATATTATATTTTTATAGAAACTATACTATAACTTGTATAACCTTAGAACAAAAATGGATAGATCATTACAAACCAAGCTACAATATATTGAAAATAGCGGGTAGTTCTTTTGGTTTTACTCACAGTATCTGCACTATAAATAAATTGAAAGATCGGTTTAAAAAAGAAAACCCTCCTAAATATGGTACCACTACATCACCTGAGACAATAGAAGCTATTAAACAAGGGATTAAAGAGTTTTCTTTAAAGAATACTCACCCTTATAAAGGGAAAACCGGGAAGCTTTCACCTCAATATGGTATAGGTGGTAGTTTAGTTTTTTGTTATAATAAGGAAAATAAAGAATTAATATTTCCTTCTATTAACGCAACTAGACAACATTTTAATGTAAGGTTAACAAATATAAAAAAAAAAATTTGATACAACACAGTTTGTGTTTTTAAATGGTGAATATTGAATATTACAATCAAGTCCTCGTGATATAAATAAAAGGTAATTACATTAGCCCCTTCAAATCTTTCTATATGCTGGAAACTCTTAAAGGCTTAAGTACTATATAAATTTTATATTTAATTTTATAAGTAAAAATCTTAAGTATATCTAGACTATCAGCAGGAAACCAAGGGATAATATATAATTATTCTAGTAGGATCCTCAGAGACTACTTGAAAGAGATGGTATAGCGTAAAGTCTGTACCATTAAGACATAGTCCAATTTGTTTGTAATGTAACATTCTTCCCTCAACATTTCCTTGGTCAAATTGTAGGCCCTCTATAATGGTAACATTATATTTTGCATATCATAAATTGCTAAAACATCCGAAGATTTTATGCGATGCTAGACCTATCTAGTATACAAAAAGTAGGGAAATTAGCAGGAAACCTATAGATATTTAAATATATACGTAGGATCTTCAGAGACTACACATGATATATCCATTTTCCTTGGATAAAGACATAGTCCAACACCTATAGAAATATAGGTATGTATATTTATATTTATTTTAGCCTTTTAATTTAAGAGATTAGTTTAGTTAGCCTTCGCCTTACTTTAAGGTCAGATGTATAATTATATATATATTTGCTACAAGGAATGCCTAGAAGAATTAGTGACTATCCTGACGCCTTCGCCGGATGAAATTTAATCAGTAGTTTTGGTAGTATAATCAGCGTGGTAGCTACTTGACTATTCTTATACATAGTTTATGTACAGTTAGTTGAAGGTAAAGCGGCTAGCCGTTATCCATGATTAACTCCACAATTCTATAGTGACAGTTTACAAACGTTATTGAATAGAAGTTACAATAGTTTAGAGTGAGCTTTAAGCAGTCCGCCTAAACCTCATGCATTTGTAAGCTTACCACTTCAAAGTGGCTTAGCCGAACTACTGGATATTATTTCTCAAATTGATTATATACTACCTCAACTAAGTAAATTTATTGAGGAATTTAATACCGTTGTATCGGATAATGACATAAACGTTATAAAAGATGTTCATGGTGGTATGTCTATAGATGTACCTTCAGAGATGTCTAACGAAATATCTAAGAATTTAAGTAAACGTATAGGTATCTTAGATAGATTAATTAACACTAAGAGTTCTGATATACATACATTATTTCAGCAAGCGCAAGCTGAACAGACTAGATTAGAAGCTTTAAATACCAAAGATATACCACAAATAAGTAAACAAATGCAAACTATTCTGGATTTAAATGTGTCATTTAAAAGGTAGCTTATCCTTTTAATTATTAATCTAAGTTATATTAAAGAATATCTATAGGTACTTTTCTAAGATAAATAGCTGTAAACGGTATTTACTATTATGGAATTTTAGTTAAACACTAAAAACAATATGGCAATAACATAAAATAAAAAAAAAAAATATAGTGCTACAAGGAATGCCTAGAAGAATTAGCGATTACCCTGATGCCTTTGCAGGTTGAAATTTAATCAGTAGTTTTGGATCTATCATTAGTGTGGTAGCTACTTGACTATTCTTATATATAGTCTATGTACAGTTAGTTGAAGGTAAAGCGGCTAGCCGTTATCCATGATTAACTCCACAATTCTATAGTGATAGCTTACAAACGTTATTGAATAGAAGTTACAATAGTTTAGAGTGAGCTTTAAGTAGTCCGCCTAAACCTCATGCATTCGTAAGTCTACCTTTACAAAGCTTTTCCGCTACTTTAACTTTACAGAAAAAGAATTAGAGGACAAAATAATCAAACTTGAATCTGCATTAAATTGGGAGAATACTATTACCGAAATGACATTTGACATGTCTCATAATCGTATATATAATTATACGTGAAACGAATACGATAACCCCCCCCCCCCCAACTCTTACTCAAGCACAAATAGACTATATTGAAGCCAAGGAGAAGGCTATCGAAGCCAGAATTGAAGGACGTAAGGCTATAGAGGATAGGATCTGAGCGGCTAACTACAGGATTAATAAGTTACAGAGTAGTGGTAGTAGCAATGACGGTAGACCTGCCGACAGTTTTGATCCTAATATAGACTCTACGAAGTCTAACCCCCTAGATTAAGCTTTTTATTTAAAATGTTTAAATATATTAATTATATTTTTATTTAAATTGTTTAACTTTCTTAAACCTTTTATAGTAAAAATTCCTTTATTTATTCTTTTATACATGCTTATTTCGGTTTTTATTCCCTATTGTTATCCTGAATACTCTAAGGGCGTTTATTTAACTCTTTTTTCTACCTTTATGTCTTATAAGCTTTTTCTTTTTATATGTTCTGCTTCATATAATTACATAAGTAATAAAGTCTTGGATAAATTTAGGTCTAGTTCCTACCATAAAGTATGATTGCGTTCACGACGTTATATTATATGTATTTATAAGGGTAAGGCTGCGGATAAATCACCCGTCGAAACTTATTTATTTGTTCTTAGGTTTATAAGGTTTATATTAAAACCTTTATTTTATGAGAACTCTTATATAGAGCTTATGAAAAAAAGTAACAATATATCGGAGGAATTAAGAGCTATAACTAATGAAATGAATAAACCCGATAATAGAGATGACTTAAAAGTAAAATTTAGAGATAAATATACTGAACATATTGAAATAAGTAGGAAATTGTTAAAATACACCAAAAATATGTAACTTAAATCTTTTTTTTTTGTATATCTGGTTTTGATGTATATATATATATATATATATATGACTAAGTGTGAGGGCTACTTATATATTATATATATTATATATATTAGGGATATGTAGTAGATGGTTCTACGTTTTGATTGCAGATCTTAAATATGGGGTTCAATTCCTCCATATCCCTTAAAATGTTTCTTAAACTTAAATTAATTGTGATCGTTATTTGTCTAAACAATTTAGCAAGATGTGGCTAATCTTATATATGTCCAAAGCAGGTTATTTAATATTAAAAGGCCTATCAACTTTATAAAGGCATCTATAATAATAATAATTTATATATACATAAATTATACAAGTAGCTAAATTAGTGGATCTATAACTACAGGTTTAAGAGGAACCGGTGTAGGTATAGGTGTAGTATTCGCGGCATTAATCTTAGGTGTAGATATAAATCTTTCTTAAATAGGGAAAAATATTTATCTACGCTATCTTAGGGTTTGCATATGCATAAGTTACGGTTTTATTTGCTATATTGATGTTTTTATTTTTATTACACGTTATTTAAGTACAATAGTTATATTATTTGATACAATTATTAAATATAATTGTATCATATTTTATGTGTAATATTATATATATTATGTATATTAAAAATTATAAACTCTTATTAGCTCAATGGTAGAGCAGGATATTCCTAATATCTAGATCTAAGTTCAAGTCTTAGATAAGAATATTAAAATTATATTTTGTATCTATAAAAATATTTTTATATAAATATTAAATTGTATAATAATTATATTAATATATTAATTAGTAATGGTATAGGAATCGATACTTGGTTGTTGTTTAAAAAATTTTTTTTTATAGCTATATTTATCTTTATTGTATTAATACAATAAAATCTATACCATTACCTTTATACATATGAGAACACGATTTTTTTTAATAGTACTAGAAACATCGGCGCTTTTTACACTAGCAAAATTTTGTGGGGCTATTTTAACTTTTACAATATTGGCATCGATTAAATATTTAATTTCAGGTAGCTTTCATATAGAATATTGTGATTTTTTTAACAATATTGGAATAGGACTACTTGGCTGAACTCTTAACACCGGTATAATAGGTTTCTTGACGGAATATTTAGGTATTAAAGGTATTAATTTCAATTTAAGACAATTTTTATTTGGTATGGATACTATGGGTTTAGGTGACAAATCTTCACCTTCAGTAAAAGAATTTAAACCTAAAATATATAATGCTATGGATGTGGACTCAGAATCGGAGTCTGAGGCTAAGCCTGATAAAGGTAAAGGTGTGGATAAAAAATTACACCCCAATCACCCTAGTCATAGTGGTGTAAATCCTAGTTTTTGAGTAAGTGATGCTGCATCTAGACCTTTCCCGGCTAGAATCCCAACTTACGTACCCTTACCTCCAAAAATTATTGATGAGGCTGGGTTTAACGTTCCTGGTGGTGTAGTACCTATACATGATGAAATATGTAAACATATTGATTATAACTCACATATACTTAAGCAATTCCGAACAATGGACCTAGAAAAAGCCATAGAACAAAGAGATAATAATTTAAATTATCGCGCAATATTGGAGGAAAAATTGGCTTATGCCCAATCGGTATATAAAAATATACCAACTATACCTACTACGGAGTATGAATTTAAACTAAAGAATCAAATAGAAAAGGATGTAGCTGAATTAAACTGAGAAAAACCACGGGCAGAAGCCCGTGCCACTCTGCTTAATTCTAGAGTACAATTTATAGAAGCACAAAGAAATTCTAATAATAACAATAAAAATTAATTTTAAATATTATAAATAACTTTTTCCATTTATCTTGGTTAGTTTGTACAAAGTTTTATGTATTGGTGTAAATAATATATGTATGACGAGCTTATAGGGGGGCAAAATATATATAATATTTACATTAGGGATATGCAGTAGATGGTTCTACGTTTTGATTGCAGATCTTAAATATGGGGTTCAATTCCTCCATATCCCTTAAAATGTTTTTGCTTTGCATTTTCTTTGCACGAAACAACTTAAACCATACATATATATATATATATATTTTCGTATTTAGCTTACATATGCCTTATAATATATATTTGTGTTTTAATTTACTTAATATTTATTTGTTTATTTAGTATTTAAAATATACAGTATGATTGTTTCTGAATACTATTTATCTAGGTGGTATAAATAATCTGGCTATTTTGATTACTGTCGGATTAGCGTTAAGCAAAATAAGGTTTAACTCTTATTAGCTCAATGGTAGAGCAGGATACTTCTAATATCTAGATCTAAGTTCAAGTCTTAGATAAGAATAACCCTTTAAATAATGGATAAATTGTAGCCTATATAAATATAGTTATATCAAGGTAAATATTATTTATAAAGGTGATAAATTTATTTTTAACTTTATACATTATGCTTATAAAATATTTATTAAGATATTTTATAGAGAGTAAATATAAAACATCAAATATCAATCAATGTTATACATACCTACCTTAATTTCTGTTCTAGAAGTCTTATTAGTAACTGTGCCTGTATTATTAACTGTAGCTTATGTAACTGTAGCCGAAAGAAAAACCATGGCTAGTATGCAAAGAAGATTAGGTCCTAATGTAGTAGGGTACTATGGTTTATTACAAGCATTTGCGGATGCCTTGAAACTACTACTAAAAGAGTATGTTTCACCTACACAAGCTAACTTAGGTTTATTTTTCCTTGGTCCGGTTATAACATTAATATTCTCATTATTGGGATATTTAGTTGTACCATATGGTCCGGGTTTATCTTTAAGTGATTTTAATTTAGGTATACTTTATATGTTAGCCGTATCTTCTTTATCTACATATGGTATTTTACTAGCTGGTTGAAGTGCTAACAGTAAATATGCTTTTTTAGGTTCACTTAGAAGTACTGCACAATTAATTAGTTATGAGTTAATCTTAAGTTCAGCTATACTACTTGTAGTTATGTTAACAGGTAGCCTTAATCTTACTGTAAATATTGAAGCACAAAGAGCCATATGATTTATAGTACCTCTATTTCCTGTATTTATTATATTCTTCATAGGATCTATCGCTGAAACTAACAGAGCTCCTTTTGATTTAGCTGAAGCTGAATCGGAACTTGTTAGTGGGTTTATGACAGAGCACGCAGCTGTTGTATTCGTATTCTTTTTCTTAGCTGAATATGGTAGTATTGTTTTAATTTGTATATTAACTAGTATTTTATTCTTAGGTGGTTATCTATATGATTACTTACCTTTGTTTACATTAATGCAATATATAAATTTTGAATATTATATAAATAATTTACATAATGAAAGCTTATTTTCCGGTCCTTTAATCGAAGGATTGTTATATGGTTTAACTTTAGGTGTAAAATCATGTACAATGATTTTTATTTTCATATGAGCTAGAGCTTCATTTCCTAGAATACGGTTTGATCAATTAATGTCTTTCTGTTGAACGATATTATTACCTATAGTTATAGCTTTCGTTATACTTGTTCCCTGTATACTATACAGTTTTGAAATTATACCTAGTAATATTTCTTTACTGTAAAATAAATTATTTTTATTTATCTCTTTATTATGTCTATATACAGAAAACTCTACGTTTAGGTCTAAGATAAATTATAACTTCTTTTATAGCCACTTGCCATATAGTTGTATATGGCGTTAGTAAAGATTAAATTTAATATTTAATCCTGAGGGAAATTTGTTTTATTTATATTTATATAAATTATGTTACTTACACTTTTATTATTAATCCCCTTATTGGGTGTACTTACTATATCTACGGGTATGTCTTACGAATTATCTTTTTTAAATATTAGACGAATTAAGACAATAGCCTTAACCACATCAATCGTAAACCTTATAGTTTCATTAATAATCTTTATTTTGTTTGATTTCAGTAGTAACCAGTTCCAGTTCGTTCAAGAATATCATGAAATCAGCTCTTTTGATTTCTATCTAGGTTTAGATGGACTATCTATATATTTTGTTTTATTGACAACTATTATTACACCGATTGCATTATTAAGTAATTGAAATTCTATTAATGAAAATGTAAGGTCATTTGTAATAATAATTTTACTATTAGAATCGTTATTATTAGCCGTATTTTTAGTATTAGATATTTTATTGTTTTATATTTTTTTCGAAAGTATCTTACCTCCGTTATTTATACTAATAGGTCTATTCGGTTCAAGTAACAAAGTAAGAGCGAGTTTTTATCTATTCTTGTACACTTTATTTGGTTCATTATTCTTGTTATTATCAATATTAGCTATGTCTTCTATAATGGGTACAACCGATTTTGATGCTTTATACAAAACTAATTTTAATTATTCAACACAATTATATTTATTTTATGGTATATTTATTGCCTTTGCTGTAAAAACACCCACTATATTCTTAAATACTTGATTATTAAAGGCTCATGTTGAGTCTCCTTTAAGTGGTAGTATTATTTTAGCAGCTATTGTACTAAAATTAAGTTTATACGGTATTTTTAGATTAATATTACCTTTACTACCTAAAGCTTCTTTAGATTATACTTATATAATATATCTTATAGGTGTTATCACTATAATATACGCTAGTTTTAGTACTTTAAGGACAATAGACATTAAAGAACTTATAGCATATAGTTCTGTATCACACGCTGCAGTTTATCTGATAGGTGTGTTTAGTAATACTATACAAGGAATAGAAGGTGGTATAGCTTTAGGTCTAGCTCACGGTTTTGTTTCTAGTGGTTTATTTATTTGTGCTGGTGGTGTATTATATGATAGATCTGGAACTAGATTAATTAGTTTCTACAGAGGTATTGCACAAATAATGCCATTGTTTTCTATCTTATTTTTCCTTTTATCTTTAGGTAATTGTGGTGTTCCACTTACTTTAAATTTTGTGGGTGAATTTATGTCTCTTTATGGTGTATTTGAAAGATTACCTTTATTAGGTGTATTTGCTAGTTCATCTATCGTGTTTAGTGCTGCATATACTATATATATGTTTAACCGTATAGCTTTTGCGGGATCTTTCAGTAAATTTTTCGAGGCTAATATTAGTGATGTTAATAAACGTGAATTCTTTATATTACTTACATTAGTTATATTTACTGTAGTATTAGGTATATATCCTGCACCTATACTAGACGGTTTACATTACTCTGTTTCATCTTTGATATATAATAGTTAAACCTTAATCGTTTAAATATAAATGAAAATATAGTTCTTATTTAACAGCAATAAGAACTAAAAACTATACCTAGCCGTAAATACAGACACATGTTTTATCATGTATATTTTATTAAATATATCCTGATAAATTTCTTATGTTTAAATATATATATTTATATTTTATTATTACATTGAAATAGCCTGATAAAATATAAAAATAAATATTTATATATTTTTCTGTCACTTAACTAAGTTATGACGAAAATATTTTATATACTACGGCTTATACGACATGTTTATTAAAATTAAGCCATTAAATTCTTATAATTAATAAACAAAAGATAAAAAACATATAAAGTGTCTAGAATTTTTTGTATTTTAATTTATAAAAAAGGGATTAGCTCAATGGTAGAGCAACCGTTTTACACACGGAAGGTTAGGTGTTCAAGTCACCTATTCCTTAAACCTCAATATATGTACAGTATTTATATTTATATTTATATATATATTTATATATATATTTATATTTATATTTATATTTATATTTATATTTATATTTATATTTATATATTGTGTTTTAATGAGATACCTCGGATATGCATATATATAAATATATCTTTTGTTAAACGAGAATATATATATTATGAAATTATATAAACAATATTAAAGAATATATGAACATAACTATATAAGTAGTAAGAAGCGTAACATTTGAATTAGCTTTACTTAACACAGTAATACTGTTATCCAATGGTGTTATAGTTAAATGTGCTCGCTATATCGAGGTAGCCTAACTGTAAAACCTATAAAATAAGGGGGTAACAAAACGTAAAAAGAATAAGGTTTTTTATAATGGCAGTTTAATTTCTATATTTAATTATATATTAATGTTTATATATATATAACTATAACATATAAAAACAATAAAAGAAAATATGACAGGTTTTGTGTTCTTCAATGTAATAAATTAAGTATTATTAGATTTTTCTATGGATAATTATTTATAACTACACTAATAAAGCGCTTTAATCGATATAAATTTAAGTTATACTTGATACTAATGAGAAAGGACGATATAGATGTTGTTTTTGTAAAAGGTAAAAGAAAACATGAAGAGTTTATATGCGAAGATCATGATAAGGATAAAACACCTACTAACGAAAAAGCTCGTGACGATGGGGGTTCTACACCTACTGTAGCAGCTAGTGATGAGGAAAATAGCGATGGTAAGGATACACTTGAAACGGTTGAACGCGCTCTAAATGGTGAAGATATTGGTAAAACACCTTTAGATAACATTAAATAAGAGTTTAAATCTCTTTTTGATGAGCATAAGGGTGATATCAAATAAGCCTTAATATAAGTTAAATAAGTTCTCGAGGATGTTTTTGCTACATTTGGTAATAAATCTTTAGCCGGTCTTGCAGAAGCTTTAGAGGAGATATCCTCTAAATCTAGGGACAAAACCATCGAAGAACATCCTAGTAAAAGAGCTATAACTAGTGAAGCATCTGTAAATAGTGGAAATAATATTAATACTAAAGAGGATAATTCAAGTGAAACAACGGCTGATTCAACTGAGGTTATAGAGTGGATTCGATGGCTTTGAGTGTAATAAATTTAAGTGCATCATAAAATTTATCCTTATCTAACTTTGTATATTCGCTTTATATATTTTTATTTCACTTATATAAAAAGGGTATATCTTGTTTATTATTCTTAATATTTTTTTTTTATTTAAGCAGTTTAATTTCTATCTTTGATTAGATATTAATGAATATATATATAACTATGTCATTAATAAAGAATAATAAACATGATAATGCCACAATTAGTACCGTTCTATTTCATAAATCAAGTTACATTTGCTTTTATATTATTTGTAATTATGATATACGTCTTTAGTAAGTTCATATTACCAAGATTTGTACGATTATTTACTACTAGAGTTTTTATAAGTAAATTATAATATTTAGATTTAAATTAACCCGACCTTAATTTATATTTAATCCGACATCTCTGGATAATACCTTTACAAAGTTACCGTCATATACATTTAATCCTATGTCTCAGCATAATACCTTTACAAAGTTACCGTAAATTATATTTACAGTTACACATAACGTTAACCTTACATCAAATAAAAAAAGTTTTTTTATGTTAAAATATATCAATAAAAATCCCATAGACTCAATTGTGTCTAATTTATCATATACAATTATAACAAGTCCTCTTGATCAGTTTGAAATTAGAAACTTCTTAAGTATAGACGCCCCTATACTTGGTAATTTACATATATCCTTAACTAACATTGGCTTATACTTAACCATAGGTGCCTTCTCAATTTTAACATTGAATGTCTTAGCTACTAACTCTAATAAAGTTATAAGTAATAGTTGATCAATAAGTCAAGAAACAATATATGCTACTGTACATAGTATAGTGACAAATCAAATAAACCCAAGTAAAGGGCAAATATATTTCCCTTTTATTTATACTTTATTTATATTTATACTTGTGAATAACTTAATAGGTATGATCCCATACAGTTTTGCTTCAACAAGTCATTTTATATTTACATTCGCTCTTAGTTTTACAGTAGTGTTAGGTGCAACTATCTTAGGTTTCCAAAAACACGGTTTAAAATTCTTTTCTTTATTAGTGCCTGCAGGTTGTCCTTTAGCTTTATTACCTTTATTAGTATTAATCGAGTTTATCTCATATTTATCTCGAAATGTTTCTTTAGGACTTAGATTAGGAGCTAATATCTTAAGTGGTCATATGTTATTAAACATTTTAGCCGGATTTACATATAACATTATGACTTCGGGGTTTATATTCTTCTTTTTAGGTTTAATACCTTTAGCTTTTATAATTGCCTTTTCAGGTTTAGAATTAGGTATTGCCTTTATACAAGCTCAAGTATTCGTAGTTTTAACTAGTAGTTATATTAAAGATGCTTTAGATTTACATTAATTATAAGTAAAATAAGTTCTATTATTTATTGTTACTTACACTTGTAGCCTGTTAAGGTCTATAAACTAAACAAGAAATTTCTTGTTTTTGTGATACTAATAGTACAAGTGCTATATGTATAGTACAGGAAAGTCTGGTGCTTATTAAATGTCAACACCTAAAAAATGAGTGTTGGGTAAAAACTTGAGTATTTAATAGAAAATAATTAAGGTCTTTCTATAGTTATTTAAACTATAGGTAAATGTATAGAAAACAATTAAAAAATAATAATGATAATCGTATAGAAAACAATTAAAAAATAATAATGCTAATCATATTAAAAATTATATGAACAAAACTAATTAAAAACTATACAGTAAAATAATCTTAATGAGATCTCAAGCTTGACGTTAGGCCTTAATATAGACTAATAACTATAACAGGATCCGGCTTAAAAGTATCCAAAAACAATAATAATTTTTTTTTTTTTTTTTATATAATATATTTATATAATTATATAAATATATTAATTAGTAATGGTATAGGAATGTAGATCTGGTTGCTTAAATTTATGTTTTCTATACCTATATATTGAGTTTGATGATGGCTCTGAATGAACGCTGTCCAAGTGCTTGACACATGCTAATCGAACGTCTAATTTAATTAATGATTTGTTTCATCTATTTCATTAGAAGTGGTGTACAGGTGAGTATATAACATTTTGGCTGCCTTAGAGTAAGGTTTATAAATACCTTATAATACGCAATAAAAGGAAATTAACTTCCGCTTTAAGAGGACAATAAATGTTTCGGATAGGTAGTAGTTAAAGTAATGGTTTAACTAGCTTAAAATTCCGTAGTCGAGGCTGAGAGGTCGATCGATCACATTGGGTCTGAAAAAACCCCAATACGTATAGTACAGCAGTGGGGAATATTGGTCAATAGCCTAACGGCTGAACCAGCAACTTGGGAGAATGTATAGCTACGGCTAGTTATTTTGGTTGTTTAATTAATTATATACGAAACTTATGTTCTTCGTATATAGGAGATTATTCACTTTTTGTTTCTTTTTAGCGCCGGTGTTTTCAAAATTAACTTACCACTCACCGTAAGGTGCACGTAAGTAATACTTAAGTGGACAAAGTAATATCGATTTTATCGAATAAAGTTCTAGATAGGATACTGATCATGACAATTTTCTGTCTATATGTCTTGACCAAATTACGTGCCAGCAGTCGCGGTAATACGTAGAAGACTAGTGTTATTCATCTTTAGTAGGTTTAAAGGGTACCTAGACGGTATAATTAGTCTTTAATAGGAAACGGTTATACTAGAGTTATATATGAGGAGGTGAGTATTTGTGGAGTAGAGTTGAAATTCTTTGATACCATGAGGACTGGTAAAGGCGAAAGCAACCTTTTATCTAATAACTGACGTTGAGGGACGAAGGCTCGGGTAGCGAACAGGATTAGATACCCTAGTAGTCCAAGCAGAAAATGATGAATGCCATAGGTTAGATAATATTTTAGTCTATAAATGAAAGTGTAAGCATTTCACCTCAAGAGTAATGTGGCAACGCAGGAACTGAAATCATTAGACCGTTTCTGAAACCAGTAGTGAAGTATGTTATTTAATTCGTCGTTACGCGAAAAACCTTACCACAACTTGAATATTATATTAAGTAAATCTTATCTTATAATAAGAGATATAGAATATATTACAAGCGTTGCACGGCTGTCTTCAGTTAATGTCGTGAGATATTGGTTTATTCCATTAAATTAACGGAAACCCTTGCTTTATTTGCGATCTAATCTAAATAAAGCAGTTCACCATCATATCGGATATGATAACAGGGACCAAGACAAGTCATCATGGCCTAAATGTTGTGGGCGATAGACGTGCTGCATATTCCTATACAAAATGATGCAATAATGTGAATTGGAGCTAATCTAATAAAGTAGGATAAAACATGGATTGTAGTCTGTAATTCGACTGCATGAATAAGGAATTACTAGTAATCGTGAATCACCACGTCACGGTGAATTTTTTCTCAGATAGGTACTTACTACTCGTCAGGCGCCGAAAGAAGTGTGTGCAATAAGTTTGGTCTTTCATTTATTTTTACTCTAGTCTATTCGTTCTAGTTTTTTTATGGAAGATTTTCGTATGCGTGACTTTGATTGGTGTTAAGTCGAAATACGGTTCGTGTAGTGGAAATTGCACGGGATTGATTTTATATTAACAATACAGGTATATTTATATACTTATGTGTATAATACTTATAGTCTGCCCCCCCAACTCGGGACTATAAGATCATTATATATAAAGGAAGGTTCCGTTTGTTGGTATGACGGGTTGAGCTGTAAACTCAATAGCAATATGCTGTCGAAGGTTCGAGTCCTTTTCTTCCTAATTATTTACGTATAAAGGCGCCATTAGGCCTTTATAGCTCAAAGGTAGAGCAAAATACTGTTAATATTTCGATAGATGTTCGATTCATCTTGAGGGCTGGTAACTCAGAATATGTCGGGCGTGTTGGCTTAATGGTAAAGTTCTGTGTTTCGGCCACAAGTATATAAGTTCAACTCTTATACACGTCTTTATTCTTATTTAACTGCCCTTTCCTCTAGCTTTGTTAGATTTAAATTCTTTCTAACTATGGTAGTTAATTTTTATTTAATGTTATTTAGTTAAATATAATGAGGTTTTTTCTGTTTTATCTATGAATAGTCTTTATATTTTAAATGAAAGTTTCACGAATGGCTATAGATCAGAGATATTAGACATTATATCTTTATCGGCTATTTTATGTGGAATATTCGTTATTATTAGCAAAAACCCTATTGTTTCTGTTCTGTTTTTAATAGGTTTATTTTTAAGTATCGCTAGTTACCTAATGATATTAGGTTTAAACTTTATTGGTCTTTCTTACTTATTAGTATATGTTGGTGCTGTGTCAATTTTATTCTTATTTATTTTAATGTTAATAAACGTTAGGATAAGCGAGCTATTAAGTAAGACTAGCAATAGTATACCTTTAGCTATACTTATTACCATTGCATTCAACTATCCTTTATATCAAATATTGCCATATAGTATTGCCTCCTTTAATAGTTATACTGTTGATTTAAATAATACTTTAAATGATATTCGATATCATAATTATAGTGATAGTTTAAATAAATTTTTTAAGTTAAATGGTGCTGAATTAGACAACGGTGAAATATCCTTCGTTACTAGTAAAATCTGAGACGGTAATTTAGCCGAAACTAGTCATATATCTAGTATAGGTAATATTATGTACACTAGTTATAGTATATGATTAATATTAACTTCTATTATATTACTATTAGCTATGGTTGGTGCTATCGTTATTACAATAAAACAAAAAAATTAATAAAACCATCTATAAAAGATAGCTTTATATTTATATATGTATAATAATTTAACTTATCCACTCATTATTTATATTATAATTCTTAAGTTATATTTACAATATATCTTATACAATTATAAGGGCTAGTCCTTTCTAATTGGTCAGAAACTTTCTTGTCATGAAAGTAAATGTCGGTTCGAATCCGACCTAACCCGTAGTGATATTATAAACAAAAAAGGGATTGGCTTAATGGTAGAGCAACCGTTTTACACACGGAAGGTTAGGTGTTCAAGTCACCTATTCCTTAAACCTCAATATATGTATAGTATTTATATGTATATATATATATATATATATTGTGCTTTAATGAGATACCTCGGGTATGCATAGATATAAATATATCTTTTGTTAAACAAGAATATATATATATTATGAAATTATATAAACAATAAAAAAGAATATATGACAAATTTGACTAGAAGTAATTTTCAAGCTCATCCTTTTCACTTAGTATCACCGTCACCCTGACCATTATATACTTGTATTGCTTTATTAACATTAACAACAAGTGGTGTATTAACAATGCACGGTTTTAGTAATGGTGAAATGTTTTTATCCTTAGCTTTTGTAACACTTATTTCTTCAATGTCATTATGATGAAGGGATGTTATAAGTGAGGGTACATATTTAGGTAACCATACATTAGCAGTACAAAGAGGTTTAAATATGGGTGTGGCTTTATTTATAGTTTCGGAAGCGTTATTCTTCTTAGCTATATTTTGAGCTTTTTTTCACAGTGCCTTATCTCCTACAGTAGAATTAGGAGCACAATGACCACCAATGGGTATAGAAGCTATTAACCCATTTGAATTACCTTTACTTAACACAGTAATACTGTTATCAAGTGGTGTTACAGTTACATATGCTCATCATTCTTTAATACAAGGAAATAGAAGTGGAGCTTTATATGGATTAGTGGCTACAGTAATCTTAGCTGTAATATTCACAGGATTTCAAGGTGTAGAATACACTGTTTCTTCTTTTACAATAAGTGACGGTGCCTTTGGATCTTGTTTTTATTTTGGTACGGGTTTTCATGGGCTTCATGTTATGATAGGTACTGCTTTTATTGCGGTAGGTTTGTGACGAGTATTAGCTTACCATTCGACAGAAAATCATCATTTGGGTTTGGAATCGAGTATATTATACTGACACTTTGTGGATGTGGTATGGCTATTTCTTTTTATATCAATATATTACTGAGGATCCTAAATAAAATTTACAATAATTTAAATAATAGGGGTTTAATATCTAGTCCACCGAAACCCGCGGGTTTCGTTACAATAAATCTAGAAAGTTCTATTATACCAAAAAAGGTTATATATTCTCATCTTATACCTAATAAAATAAGTACATTTAATAAGAATAAAGTAATAAGTATACCTACACCCTTAGATAGTGCTAAATTAACTTTACCCGAGATAGGTACATATAAGTTCCAATACTGATTAAAAGGTTACGATATTAATAATTTACATGTTTTAGATAGCAATTATTTAAATTGATATAAAGTACGAAAAGCTCTTCTAGACTTTGAAGCGAATAAAGTGTCTCAGCAGTTGCCTGAATCTTTTAATAGCTGTCGTGAAGCGTTGTTTCAAGTAGTAGGATATTTAGAATTTAAATACCCTGATGCTTATATAAGTATATATATAAATAATGAATTGCACATCGTAAATAAAATAAATGGTGAAGTGTACTCTTTAAATAGTCAACGTCCATTAGATGTGTTAGCTTTACTTACCATGGATGACTTTAGCATTCTTCAAATACGTCCAGACGGGGAATATTATTTGACAGCTAGTGCTACGTTATTTCCAATTGGTTGAGCGTTAAATGAAAGAATAGGTTATTCTATACGGGATTTACACAATTCAGCCCCTAAGTGAAGAAAGGGCGATTATGCCTACGATAATACAAGAGGCTTATTCGATAAAATCAAGGGACCTCACGTATTTCACAGGAATAATTATTTTATTGTTAATACATCTAAATTGTTTTTACCTGAAAATATTATAAAAATACCGTTAGCTGGTGACATAGGCAATTTACCTGGGTTTAGGTATGAAGATATTTATGTTAGGCGGGAGTTACAAACTGCGATTAGATTAATAGAATCTAATTCTATATTATTCACAGTAAGAACTTTTATTGCTCCTATGACTTCTCTTACTGATACACAGTTACTTAATTTACATGAATTATATTTAAGTATAAAAAAAGAAAATAGGGAGTATCATAACGTACATAAACTAGAACCTGTTATACGTAAATATATAACAGAAGTTAGAAAACTAAAATAAAAAAAAACTTTTTTTTCTATGATATATTATTATGTATGACTTAGTTATCTCAACTTGGTTTATTATCATGTGAGTAGTAATTCTATTCTTTATATAATCTTTGGTTTTTCTAACTGAAAATAAGCGTACTTTATGTGAAGGGCTTGTATCTTATGTTTATTAATATTCTCGTATATAATGTTGTAATATTGTTGCAATATTACCTATATACCAGGTAATAATCGCTAAATTCTTATGGTTGGCTATACTTGCTAAAATACTTCTTTTTTATGTTTCTTATTTATAGATTATACATATAACTTATGTATAATAGAGATCTTAGTTTAATGGTAAAATACGAGATTTTTAATCTTTGTTATAAGGGTTCGACCCCCTTAGGTCTTACATGTATACTCTAAACATAATAAATAATATAAACAAAGCTAGCCTAGTCTTGGCTAGCTTCCACAAAAACAATCATTTTTTTTTGTTTTTATTTAAACATAACTTAAATAAACGGCCATAGGTTAATGGTAGACCTTTCGTTTTCCAAGCGAATTGTGTCGATTCGAATTCGGCTGGCCGTATTTATATTATTTATCCGATTAAACCCGCTTAAGGATCTGTATAATCCTTTAGAATAAATAACAATTAAGTATAAGCATATTTATATTATACTTTTATGCGGTTAACCTCTTTTTGTATTGATGTTCATAATAACGGTAGTTCCTTTGCATATAGCCGTACTGTATACAATAAAACAGTAACCATAAGTGGTAATATAGAACAAGTAAATTAGTCGTTATATATTTAAATATATAAAGTATAAAATATATGATTTTATAAATTTTATATAAGGAAAAGTTGCTATTGGTAAAGCGAGATATTTGCTAAATATTGTGTTATGCACCTGGATGTTCGAATCATCTCTTTTCCGGAAATTACAATAAGGTTTATATATTAATAATAACTTTATTAAATATAAGAGCATAGTTTAATGGTAAAATTTGAAGCTTCAAACTTCACTTTCTCAGTTCAAATCTGAGTGCTCTTGCATGAAAAATTAAAAATATATTCTTAACCTTTTTGTTTGGTTCTTATCATTCTCACTAAACGATTGTTTATGGAGCACAAGGTATAACACCTGTTAAATTGATACATTGTCCTCTCCCTATATGTGAAGGATTTTATTGTCGACGTACAAATAGTGAATATATTTCCTTATATAGGTCCAGGTCTATATATGCGGATAAACTACTATCTTAAATATTCTAGAGGGGGGGATATGTTTAACATCCTTTAATTTGCAATAAGGCTATATACATAATAATGTATCAGTAGTAAAACTGAGTCAAAAAATAGAGGTTAAAAATATTATAAAATAAAGTTCTTTAGCTTAACTGGTAGAGCGTATTCTTGATAAGGATGTTATTCAAGTTCAAGTCTTGAAAGAACTAAATTTTAATTTAAGGTATTAATTATAGGTATGTGTTTTTTAATTTAATAGCTTCTATTACATATATTAAATATCTTAACCATTAAATTACATATAGAGAATTGACTGAGTGGTTTAAAGTGATAAGCTTGAAACTTATTTGATTTAATAGATCACATCCGTTCAAATCGGATATTCTCTGCTTTAACACTAATTGAGTAAAAAACAAATAAAACGGATTAGAGCCAGGTTGGTTAGGCGCCTCATTTGGGTTGAGGATCTGTTATGTTCGAATCATAATAATCCGATAAAAAAAATATAAAAAATATTTTTTTTTATAAACATATTAGTAATGTGTATGATATCTATGGCGAATTTCTATGTAATTTTACATAGGAAAGTATATAAAGAGATTATTATGGATACCTAGCTATATATTAAAGAGAGTAAAAAAACAAAAAAATTTTAAATTAAATTGTTTAGCGGTAAAAGAAGAAATTGTTAAGTTGTTCTTTATATCCAATCTCCCCTCTTTAGTGAGGGGAGAGGAGGATGCCGCTATTTTCTTTTTCTTTTTTATATGAAAAAGAAAAGACGAAAAGCCCTTGTTTCTTTTTTATAAGAATAATAATAAAAAAGGTAAAAAACGGGCCGACGATTAAACATGAACTCTTAGATAAATTAAATTATAAACGAAGTGAATTGAAATATCTTAGTAACTTCAGGAAAAGAAATCAAACGAGATTCTATGATTAGTGAGAATGAAAGTAGAAGAAGAGCCTAATGGTTTACCGGTATATTAATAATAAAAATTATAATATAAAGCGTAGTAAGATTAGAAAAAGTAAAACGGGCAAAACCTGTTTGAATAAAGGGGAACCTTCCTCTAAGGCTAAATATAATATATAAGCGATAGCGTATAGTACTGTGAGGGAAAGGTTTGAAGTAGTAGTCTTATAAGCAGCTCGAGTAAAATTTAAATAAAAAGTAAGAGCGTACCTTTTGCATAATGGGTCAGCGAGTTAATATTAGATGCGAGCAGTAATGCCCAGATAAACCAATTATGAAATAATGAATTAGTATCTAAAATTAGACCCGAAGCCTGGTGATATTACTACAGTCAGGGTTATAAAAGCCCGAACGGTTTATCGTTGTAAAGATATCCGAAGAACTGTGGTAAGTTAGTGAAAGACAATACTGACTAGGATAGCTGGTTTTCTGCGAAACCTATATAAGTAGGTAATTCAAGGTACATCATAGCAGGTACAGAACTGTGATCTCAGGCAACTTCTATCATATTATCCTATTGCTACACACAATGTAGCTATAGTATAATGGGTGATTTTGCATATATCGGGCAATCGTGAAGATTTTATCGGTGAGTATTCGCACTCGGAAGGGCAATGATGAATATTGAATAATCGGACATAGTACGATAAGGTTGTATGTCTAAAGGGAAACAGCCCAGAACAAGAGTTAAGGTTCCAAAATTATTGTTAAGTGAAATTAAGGAAGTTTCTATCTAATACGACTAGGAAATAGGCTTAGAAGCGGTCCATTTTTTGAAGATCTCGTAACAGAGCACTGGTTTAATAAATTAAGTTTACGCTTATTTATATTGATAGTTGCACCGAAAATTTAACGGATCTAAACAATATACCGACACCTTGTCCATATTTATTAATAATTTATTATTATATTTAATGGGGTAGCAGAACGTTGGGTAAATCTAGGACTTATTCTTTTTAAGAATGAATATAAGATAACCCAAGTGAGAATGCTGACATGAGTAACGAAAAAGGGATAACCCTCGCCTAAAGCTTATGGTTTTAATAAAGTAACGGCCTCTAAGTTTACCAACCTAAAGGATTAATAAACGATGAGCAAAAAATCTCTATCGAGTAGTAACAACCTTCTTCTGCGACCTGCGAAACTGGCTAATTGAAAAAAGAAAGTGAAGAAGGTTCTGGAAAAACATCGATACATCTAGTTGTCAAGTTGTAATAAACTAAAAAAGATGCATGACAAGACAATGGATTTGACCGTACCTAAAGACTACCCCCAGTAAGCTAGTAGAGAATACGAAGGCGTTTGAGTGAACAATCATTAAGGAACTCGGCAAACTAACTACCGTAACTTCGGGATAAGGAGAGCCATTCCTCCTAATTAATATTAGGTTAAGAATAGGAAGCATGGAATAGTGTTGTACGACTGTTTAATTAAAACAAAGCACTCTGCAGTAAGATAATAAATCAAAGTATTGAGTGTGATTTCTGCCCGATGTCGGCTGGTTAACGGATTTGCTAAGTTGACTAATATAAGCTTGGCTTCGAAGGAAACCCCGATCAATGGCGGCCTTACCTATGAGGGTCCTAAGGTAGCGGAATACCTTGGCCGTTAAATGCGGTCTTGCATGAATGATTTAACGATACAACAGCTGTCTCAATGATTGGCTCAGTGAAATTGGAATAACTGTGCAGATACAGTTTACCTCTAGTTAGACGAGAAGACCCTATGCAGCTTTACTGTTGCTAGTTATTGAATATGATATGGCGAATTTTAGTTATAAGGTAGTGTAAGCACAATTGAAACACCTTTATTTAGTTTATCATATTGGTAGATTTTTCTACGTGAAACTCTCAAACATATCTAGCTTTTGCTAGAGATTTGAGATAATCATTAACCTTCAAAGAAGGAACAATTGCTAGGAGGCAGTTTATGCGGGGCACAGATCCCATAAAAAGTACCTGGGTGTATCCAAAGTTAATTTTGTAAAATTGTCATAAATATTTGACAATTAAATATACTAATGATGTATATTTTTTTATTTTTAGTATGTTATTTGGTATAGCTTAAGCTATAACTAATCCAGCTATATATCTATTGAGTTAGAACTAATATTTTTTTCCAAGTAAGATTTTAACTATATGGAAAATAGTTGTAATTAAAACATTAAGAAAATAGGGCAAATACTTTTAATTTTCCAATGTTTTTAGTTATATTATTAGTTGGCTTAGTTTATAATAATTAAGTTTGTGCGTATTTTTTTTTATATGAAAATACTAATAATATAATTATGTTTATTACTTGTCAAGTTTAATGGCTTAATCTTGCTTTACTGTTTGACTTACACGTCTATCAGTCGCGTAAGCGGGGCATATGATCACAAGATGCAGAAAGGAAAGGTCTTGGATAATTGAAAAAGCTACGCTAGGGATAAATAGCTTATTGTCCCACAATATTTTTCAATGAGAAATATTGTAAAAATTGGGTTAATTTCAAGAAAGACTTTAAAATGTTTACTTGAAGCGAATTTTGACATGGAATATTTCCGTGTCAAAAACGTTCAACGACTAATAGGTTTGTTATTTTATATAACAGCTTAGTAAGAATCCAACATGTATTTTCTCCTCTTTTATAGTAAAATAAGGTTAACTTAAAGAATATTTTAAGTAATCAATAATTAATATAAATAATATTAATGAAATAGACTTAATCCTAGATTAAAGATTAAGCGCCAATTATAGAATAATCCATGCAGTGAGGAGGATAGATGAAGAACTTGATAATTATCAAGATGAAAATAACTACGAACAGAATTTACCGATATTATTTGACAAAAAAAGTAAAATAAGCCGATCTAAAGAATTGAGCTATATTAAAAGCGATACAGGTAAAACTAGACATTATACACCTGCAGCTCAAGAGTGGTATAATAGTGTATATTCATATAACTCTAATTATATAAAAACATTGCCTGTAGCAAATACAAATCTTATGTCCCTTTTAAAAAGCTTTTTTAATTTTCAACTTAACCAAAACTTGATGAAAAATAAAACTAAGCGATTAAAACTTAGATTCAGACGAGTATCAACAAAAAAAGTTTTCATAGGTAGAGGTGACGTAAAGCATACCAGTAATAAAGTAGTAATAACCTTTTATGTCCTTAATACGGAGGGTATGTTATTATCACAGAAATATGAAAAGGCTAAAAAAGATCTTTTTTATCCACCTTTTCCCTTAAAAAAAAAGGTTAAATATAGTCGTAAGGGTAAAGCTAGAATAATTTACAATAGAGTTTTAAGCAGTCAGGAAAATTTTGTTCAGGGTGATCATCAAGAATTATATGATTTATATACCATGTCCATAATGAACAAATACGCTTACTCTTCGGAAATAAAGTTATTAAATTCTTATTGTAATCTTTTAACTAGGCTAGTGGAAACAAATATTTTAACAAATGATGAGAAACGTATCCTATTTATTAATAAGATTTCACTATGGAAACCTTTAGATTATCTAAAATATAATCAAGTTAAACTAGAATCTCTTAAACGGTTTAAAGAAAAAAAATTACGCTACTTTTATCATTTATTGAAATTAAATAGTTTAAAATTTACAAATCAGTTTATGTCAAAGCTAATTTTTTTAGTTAGAAAATTATATAATAAAGATGTTGAATTCAATATTGTTAAATTAAAAAAAATGCATCTAAACAGTGATATATATACTCAAGGTGTATCCTTAAAATTAAGGAATAGAGATAATCGGCTATATAAAGTTTTAAAAAGATCTCTACGTAAAATTGATTTACCCGTTATAAGTAGAATAAGCGAAAGAATAAGTAAACCAAAAAAAGAAGATTTTTTTGTTAATAGAATCCGTAATAATATCATTAGTTCCATGTTTACGGACGATAAAGGGAAAGATTCTTTAAATAATCTCTTGTTAAGTTTCTACCCTGCAACCGATGACTTAGAAATAAATATTATAAAAAGATCCTTTACAAAGAAACAAAAAGTATCTTTAAAAGGTTATGTACTTAGACAACACTTAAAACATTTAAATTTAAGAGGAATTAGAGTAGAAGCTAAAGGAAGGCTTACACGGCGAGCAACTGCTTCAAGATCTGTATTTAAAATGAAATGAATAGGTGGTTTAAAAAATGTCGATTCTTCTTTTAGAGGCTTATCTACTGTTATGCTAAGAGGTTATCATAAATCAAATGTACAATATACTTTTATTAATTCTAAAACCCGTAACGGAGCTTTTGGTGTTAAGGGTTGAGTAAGTAGTAAATAAAACCTTAAATTAGCTTACTTGGTATTTTGCTTAATATAAAAATCAATGCAAATCTTTATATTCCTACAAGTAAGATAATTGTATAATAATGAGTGTCTAAAACAAGGTTTATATTTTTGATATATATTTATCTCTAGGACTTTTTAATGTTGGTTTTACACCTAAATGCTAGTTTATATTTGCCTTATTTATATTTTCGCGTTGCAAATATTATAAAAAGAGAAAACATGAAGAAATAGTCTGAACCGTTTTAAAAAAAACGGAATTTTAACATAATTTGAACAGGCTAATTGCGCCAGGAAGTACAAATTGAGTGCGCAGTTTGGCACCTCGATGTCGGCTTAACTTATCCACATGAATGCAGGAATCATGAAGGGTTCGACTGTTCGTCGATTAATAAGTTACACGAGCTGGGTTAAATACGTCGTGAGACAGTATGGTTTCTATCTTCTAGAGGAAATTAGAATAAAATAAGGATATCCCCCTCGTACGAAAGGAGCTGGGTATATTAACCTCTGGTTTACCTGTTGTTTATGTGCCCAATATTAAATAATATTATCTAGAGAAGCTAGGGTGTTACTTTCACTTAAGTAATTCTATAACATAGGCACGGCAGGAACGCTAAGTTAGTTAAAAATAAGTGCTGAATGCATCTAGGCACGAAATTTACTTTAAGATATTCTTAAATATACGTAGTGGAATACTACGAAATGATGAAGAATAAAAGTACACCAAACTGATAGTACAGTCTAAAATCTCCACCCGCATCTTTTAATAAAAAAAACATCAGCAAGAAAGTGTGTGTAAAACTAAATAAAATTTTATTCTGTACCTTATACTTTCAAGGTACATGCTATCAATAGGCTTTAGCTGAAAGAATTTAAATGTTTTTAGGTATAAAGTACTAATTTATATTCAACTAAATTTGCGCGATATCACAGAACTTATTTATGTTTAAATGAAGAATAAATACAACTACATTAACTTCAGTCCGGTTAGCATAAAAGTAATGTAGCTGTTTTGTAACCAGCATAAGCAAGTGCGATACTTGCACTGGACTTAATATATACATAATAGGCCTTATAGTCAAGTGGTTAAGACATAATGTTTTCATCATTACATACGTGGGTTCAATCCCCACTGAGGCTACGCTTAGTGTATATATTATACTAACTAGAGATGAGGAATTAATTTATATATTATCAATATATAAATTATAATATTTATATATATTATAAATGCGGATTGATGTAATCGTAACATAACTGGCTCATGTCCAGTCTATATTGGTGCAAGTCCTTTGTCCGCATATTTAACAAGGTTATAGCTTAATTGGTAAAGCAAGCTGCTCATGACAGCTGAGATGAGTGTTCAACTCACCCTGGCCTTAGCTTAATTAAACAAAAATATACGTCCGAGTGCTGGAATTGGTAGACAGGACGAGCTTAAGTTTCGTTGATATAATATCGTAGAGGTTCAAGTCCTCTTTTGGATACGTTTTTTTTTAATTAAAAACCAATTAATTTAAGTTTTTAATATTTTTTTAGATATTTTATATTTTAGATATTTTATATATATTTTATCTTTTAAAATATAAACTATAAGCTAGATAAGCTATATATATAACCATCTCTACATACTAATATATTACAATATCGTATAATGCTTATATACATCTAAAAGTAGTTAAATATATAATGTGAATATAAAAGATTATAAATTAATATTTATTTTAAATACTCTAAAAAGGGGACATAGTTTAATTGGCAAAACTGCGATTTTGCATATCGTTAATTCAGGTTCGATTCTTGATGTCTCCACTAGGTATTGCTAAAATTCTACTTGTTATATCTGTCATATAAACTAAAATTACTAACTTTATTAATGCCGCCTGCTTAACAAAAAAACTTTTTTTTTGATGCAATAGTATCGAAACTTAATTTTCATTGTATCAAAACTTAAATTGATAATTAAGGTGCGAGCAATTTAACCTTTGGTTTAGATTATGTATACTTCACTAGTCTAACTAGTGTGTTTACAATATAAAACATATAAAACATATAAAATTATGTTAGATAACCGTTTATAGCTTTAGTGTAAGCTAATCTCTATAAGAAGTTAGACTTTACACCTATAGGCTCGAAAAGCTCAACCTGGTAGAGCGGAACACTGAAGATGTTTAGGTTGTAAGTTCAAATCTTATTTCGAGCAATTCTAAGGTAGTGATGGAATAGGTAGACATGAATAGCTTAGGCCTATTTGATTATTATTATTATATCTTATCCGTTCAAGTCGGATTTACCTTATGTAAATTTATATTTAGTTTAATTATCTATATATTGATTTATTTAAATATATGTTGTGGACTAATCGGTAAGTCATAAATTTTTGGTATTTACCATTGGGTGTTCGAATCACTCCAACATAATTACTTTATTGTATTTTATGTTTAAAGTTATATAAACCTTTATTATATAAAGGTGGATATAGTTCAATCGGTAGAGCGACTGTATGTGGATCAGTCTGTTCCCTGTTCAAATCAGGGTATTCACCCTTCATCAATTTAAATTACAATAAAAGCCAGGGTAGTTTAATTGGTTAGAACATTAATTTCATGCATTAAGAATGAGAATTCAAATTTCTCCTCCGGCTATTATTAATAATACATAGTTGTATTATTTTTATTGTTATGTATATTAGATACATATATACATATGTGCGTATAGATATATGTTATAATTTATAACATATATGATATATCTATTGCAAGTAATATTTTGTATTTTATATTTTACATATATATTACTTTTGCCCTTTAGATAGTCTTTATATGTAATAGTAAGGTTTTACCGTGTGGTTTGTATTTATACAGGTTTATTAAAAACATTTTTATTATACAAGTGTATAATATATGCATTATAAATTGTATGTATTAATTAAATATTTAAAGTAATATATAAATTGAAGATAGCATATAATAAAATAAGTCAGCGGTCTGTTATAAAACTATATTTTTTATAAAAATATAGCTATAAAAAGTTCGATTCTTTTACTTATTTATGTTATTATTTTCTATAATTCAGCTATTATTGTCTAATGCGGTTACCTTACGGCGAGATAAGTCTATATTATATAGTAGAGTCTCTATATTAATTCTGATTTATTCAGGTTTAATATCTTTCATGTGTTTAAACTTAAAAACTTTAAGTAGAGGTATTGGTTTATATGGTGGACTATTTCTTGCAACTAGTATCACACATATATTTCAACTTTTTATATATATAATCAGTGCACTAATACTTCAACTTACTGCATTTTATCCTAGAAGGGTATGTACAGCTGCATATTCTTCTTTAATAAAAATGCTTTTTTATAATTTCTTATTTTACAGAACTAAAATTGTAAACAAGATGGGGGAACAATTTAAAATAATCGAGTACCCTTTAATCTTATTGTTTATAGTTAGTGGTGCAACATTTTTAGTATCTACATCTGATTTAGTCTCAATATTTTTATCGATAGAGCTACAAAGTTACGGTTTATATTTACTTAGTACACTATACCGAAATTCTGAATTAGCTACATCAGGTGGTTTAACTTATTTCTTATTAGGGGGTTTAAGTTCTTGTTTTATTTTACTAGGTACTAGTTTATTATATGCAAATTCAGGTACTACTAATCTTGATGGTATATATGTTATAACGAGCTTAAGTGATTTGACCAATGAAGGGGACAATAATATTTTATACTGATATAAAAGTTATTATATTAACTTTTCATTGCTTATACTTAGCGTAGGTTTCCTATTTAAAGTAAGTGCAGCACCTTTCCACTTATGATCACCTGGTGTTTATGATGCTATACCTACTATAGTGACTACATTTGTAGCCATAGTAGCCAAAATTTCTATTTTTGTATTTCTATTAGAATTAGTGCATTATACTGGTGATTCTCTGTTTAATTTTAGTTGGACATCTAGTTTACTGGTAAGTTCTTTACTATCATTGATTGTAGGTACAGTAGTAGGTCTAACTCAACTAAGAATTAAAAGATTGTTTGCCTACAGTACTATATCACATGTAGGGTTTATCTTGCTTGCACTAAGTATAAACAGTATAGAGTCTATACAAGCCTTTATATTCTACCTAATGCAGTACTCTATTAGTAATTTAAATGCTTTTATCATCTTAATTAGTATGGGTTTTTCTCTTTTCTATTACGTAAATGAGAGCAATGAATACAAACAACTTGATGATAAAAATAATTCACCTGTACAATTAATAAGTCAACTTAAAGGTTATTTTGAGTTAAACCCTTTATTAGCTTTAAGTTTAACTATTACAATCTTTTCTTTTGCAGGTATTCCACCTCTTATGGGTTTCTTTGCAAAACAAATGGTACTGAGTGCTGCTTTAGACAGTGGCTATATTTTTCTTGCTCTAGTTGCTATATTAACTAGTGTTATTGGTGGTGTTTACTACTTAAATATTATTAAACAAATGTTCTTTGATGCACCTGAACATACCATTAATAAAGAAACTGCCGATCTTATTTTACACGGTAACATCTTAAACCAGGTTAATATAGTTGAAAATATAATATTTAAAGCTAATAGTATTGTATTATCTAGTTATTTGACAATTACTATATCTGTATTAACTTTAACAATACTGTTATTTATATTTATACCACATGAATGATTAAGTTTAGCTAATATTTTAGCTTTAATATTATTCAATCAGTAAATGACAAGTACTACATTCTTTTTTGTATTTATACCCTTATTAGCTGTTATTTTATTAGCTATTAATTTAATATTTGCCCCGCATAACCCATACCAAGAAAAAGATAATGTCTTTGAGTGTGGTTTTCACTCTTTCTTAGGTCAAAACAGGACACAATTCAGCATTTCTTTTTTTATATTTGCTTTACTGTTTCTATTGTTTGATTTAGAAATTCTGTTAGTATATCCTTACGTAGTTAGTGCACACACGAATGGTATATATGGGTTAGCTATAATGTTAATATTTTTTTTAGCCTTAACATTAGGTTTTGCATTTGAGTTAGGTAAAAATGCACTTAAAATTGATAGTAGACAAATGGTTAAATTAATCCATAACAGGTTTAATAGTACTACTCATTTATCTAGCGTACTAGGGGGTTTAGCTTTTTTAAAAGCTACACCTAGGTATTTCTCAACATGTAGGTCTCTAGCATTACCCTTACCAAGCTCAGCAGAGGTAAATAGTGATAACACTTCCTTACCAACCTCATCAGAGGTAAACCATAGTGAGAATTTACCCTTACCTACCTCCGCAGAGGTAAACGATAGTGAGAATTTACCCTTACCTACCTCCGCAGAGGAAGACGATAGTGAGAATTTACCCTTACCTACCTCCGCAGAGGAAGACGAACGTGATAACTCACCCTCTAGTTCAGAACCTGAGGAAAACAATGGTAATAACTCCCCCCCTAATTCAGAATCTGAGTCTTTAAACGGATCAGGTTCTTCCGGTGAGTCAGGTTACGGCTCAGACCCCGATGGGGAGTATTATGATGAAGGGGCGGATGCCATGGTATATGCTCCAGTTGAAAACATACCTGAAAGAAATATTAGAGAATATATTACTGCTACAAAAGATATATCACAACACCCTATTGAAGTGGATAACCACCGAGACGACTCGGATAGTGCGGAAGGTCGGCAAGTGTATTATGACCGACATTTCGAATTAAAAGCCGAATTACGGTTACGTAAAACTCAAGGGGTAGTGGTTGATAGTGACAGTGATGATGATGGTAGCTGTGCTACTTGCCATACACCACTACATGCAGGTCCGGATGTTCCGAGTAACAAGCCTAGAGGAGAAGTAGCGAATACTGAAGTAGCGAATACTGATGTAGCGAATACTGATGTAGCGAATACTGAAGTAGCGAATACTGAAGTTGCGAATACTGATGTAGCGAATACTGAAGTAGCGAATACTGAAGTAGCGAATACTGATGTAGCTAATACTGATGCTATTATAGGTACACCCGCAGTAGATACTCTTGCGTTGCGTAATAAATCAGAGGCTGATGATCAGTCTAGTGCTCAAAGCAATTCAACTTCAAATAAACGTAAATTTGAGGCTGATGAAGATTCAAGTAGTCAAAGACGTCCTGGTTACCAAGATTCTAGTGACATTACTGCTGATACTGAGCCTATGTCGTATGGTTGGGATGCAGAAGATTAAAGGTATATTGCTACTTGTATAATTATCTATAGGTATAATCGTTTATCTATTATACCTCTTTTCTGTAAACGTTATGTTGTAACTAAAAAAAAATTTTTTTTTCTTTATTACTTATATAATTATCTTATTATATAGGTTTACTATTTCTAGTTAGGTAGCTTTATATTTAATATACAAAGTGAGGGTATGGTGTATTTGCTCTCTAATAATAGAGAGTGAATAGGTAAACTAGATTATATAAATTACAACAGGCTTCCCTTGACCCTTTATTATGTATGATAAATATTATTATATTAAATATATTAGTACTTTAGCATACTATGTCTGGTATAAAAAAAAAAATAACGGTGTTGTATTTTTATAGGATAGTACACTATTCAAAAAAAATTTTTTTAGTCTTTAATTAGTCTTTTAAATATACTATTTTAAAATCTAAAGTAGTATAAGCTGTTTAATGGTTTCTAATGTTTAAATATATAAATTTTAAGTTAGAAAAAAGGAAATATGAAATAATATGCTTGATTTATTATTTTCAAATATTGTAAACAATTGTGATACACCTAAGCCTTGAGGTCTTTATTTCCAGGATAGTGCTACACCTCAAATGGAAGGTTTAGTTGAATTACACGATAATATTATGTTCTATTTAGTTATAATTTTATTTGGTGTAGGTTGAATAATGATATCTATTGTAAGAAATTACACTAGTAGAAAATCACCTATATCTCATAAATATTTAAACCATGGTAAAGTTGTGCCTGCTCAAAAGTGTTTTAAGTTTAAGAATATAATTTGTATAAGGTCTTATAGTACCTCTTCTTCGAAGGTTAACTGTGCAAAATATTACGAAGATGCTTTTGATATGATAAAAATAATTATAAATGATAATAAAAATATGTCTGGTATTTATAAATGATCCAATAAAATAACGAAAGATATTTATGTGGGTCAATCCATAAATTTAGCTAAAACATTTATTAAATATTTTAATCTTAGTTATTTAAAAGATAGAGAAAGTATTGTAATAAGTAGTGCTTTAATAAAATACGGATATTCTAATTTTTCATTAGAAATACTGGAATACTGTGATATAGATCACTTAACTGAAAGGGAACAATACTACTTTGATAATTTAAATCCTCGCTATAATACTTTAAAAATAGCGAGTAGTTCTTTAGGCGATAAGCCTTCTCTTGTCCGTAAAACAAAAATTAGGTTGGCTTTAAAAGGAGTTTATGTTAAAGAAAAATCCCCTATATATGGTAGTACTCATACCGAGGAGACTAAAGCACTTATGTCTTTAAAAAAATCTGGGTCAAATAATCCTCTATTTGGTAAAACACATAATGATGATACTAAAGAGTTAATGAGACAAATAGCTTTAGGCAGAAAACATTCTCTTGTAACTCGATTAAGCCTGAGTGCCAGTAGAGGTGTCAACATACACGAAAAATGTGATTCAGATGGGTTTAAAATAATAGGTAGTTTTGTTTCAATAAGAAGAGCCTCTAAGTTCTTAGATGTTAGCGGTAGTACTGTAAAACGTTATATAAATTCCAGTGTATTATTTAAAGATAGATATAAATTTACCGGTCAACCCACATAATAAACTTAAAAAAACTCTGAGTAAAATTTCACTATATGCTGGAAACTCCTAAAGCCTTTAGGTACTATAAATATAATAAGTAAATTCTTTATCAGTGATAACCCCTAAGGATGTACAATGGATTATCAGCAGGAAACCCCGAAGTAATATACTTAAGTAGGTTCCTCAGAGACTAAACGTGAAAACCTTATATATAAGGTTAGATATAGTCCAGTTAAGTATGAAAGTACTTAAGTTTTGACACTAATAGAATTAATATGAACAATTACTCCTGCCTTAATATTAATGTTAATAGCTTTTCCTTCATTTAAGTTATTATATTTAATGGATGAAGTTAGTGATCCTGCCATGTCAGTATTAGCGGAAGGTTTTCTTTTTTTTGTGTTCATGCCATACATCGTATTAAGTAAACACGAAATAATAGGTGGCCTTAAATCACATATTTTTAATAAAATGAAAGATACCTATAGATTATTAATACTATTAATAGGTGAAAAAAATAATACTTTAATATCTAGACCAGTTCAAGTCAAAGATATAAGCTATTATAAATCCTTTACAAATGAAAAAGTTCGGACTTTAAAAAGCAAAAGCAGAAAAGATATTCGCTCTTACTACGTTAGGTGTGCTTACTTATTCCATACTACACAAGTAAGATGTGCCAAAGCAGAAAATATAAATTTCTATGGTTATATATTTAAAAATAAGTTTCATACTAGAGTCAGAGCTAGTAGTCGTATAGGGCCACATAATATAGATGTAATTTCTATTATTATTGGCTCATTATTAGGTGATGGTAATGCTAATTCAAGAACAATAGAAGGTACAAGACTTTGTTTTAGGCAAAGTGTAATACATAAAGATTACTTGTTTTGGTTGTATAAATTCTTTAATGATAAAGGCTATTGTTCTAATCTGGCACCTAGAATGTCTGAGCGTAAACTTCTTAATAAATATTTACAGGAAACTAAGATTTATTATGGTTATGAGTTTAATACTTTTACTTTTAGAAGTTTTAATTGAATTCATAAATTATTTTATAAAAAAGGTAAAAAATATATTAATCCGGATTTAATAAAATATATTACCCCTTTAGCTCTAGCTATATGAATTATGGATGAGGGTGGTTGAGCAAAGGCTGGGGTTAGATTATCTACAAATGCTTTTAAGTTGGAAGAAGTTAAATATTTAGCTGGAATATTAACAAGTAAATGGGGGCTGAAATGTACTGTTCAAAAATTAAGTAAGTCAAATCAATATTCTATTTATATCTTAGGTGAATCTTTACCTAAATTAAAAAAGTTGGTATTACCTCACATCATTCCAAGTATGAAATATAAATTAGGGGCTGTCTTCAGTTCAAACAAGCAAGACAATTAATTGTGTTCTAATACGCTCATACGCTTACTTCGTAAGACTTCGTAATACTTCGTAAGACAAGGGGTATATAATATAAGCAATAAAGTATAAGTTCTTTCAACTGCCCCTCTTTTTGCTGGTTTTGGCTTATTTTATTTTTAGCCATTATATGCAGAAGAGGCGTAATATAAATATGTGATAGTCGTGATATAAATAAGTGTAGTATAAATAAAGTGGTAATTAGTACCACTAAACTCAAATGAGCTTGAGCTTAATGCATTTACTTTCTATTAATAAAAAAATTTTTTTTTCTTACAGATCGTGAATTGAATTTATTTATATCTAAGATCCCTACATGGATCTTTAAGGAGAAAGTTCTTTTTTCCTTTGGCGACACGAGTGAAAACGGTTAATATCTTATATATTTTGTCGTATATATTACAAGACCGTCAGTAAACAGTTTATTTTTTTTTGTTTATTGCTACAGGCTGGGTCGCTTGTGGGTGTCAAGCTTTTTTTTTTTAAGTTTGATGCTTTATGTACAGTCGAAAATTCAGAGTTAAACGCCTTAATTGCACGTATGGTATTGGAGCTATTTATCTTGCGATTTTTTAAAAACTCTTGGGGAATTATTCGTATTTGATGCATATTTAGTACCCGAGTCTGTTTTAGAAGATGGAGCTTTAAGAATGCTTGAAGTAGATAATAGAGTTATCCTTCCTGAATCAACAGACTTAAGATTTATTATAAAGGCTGCAGATGTTATTAATTCTTCTTCGGCTTGTACTTCTTCTTTAGGTGATGAATTAGGTAAGTTACCTCATGATTATTCTAACCACTTTGATTCTCTTAAATATAAAATTACTGAACAACCTCAACTTAGGTGTACTACCCAAACAAGGTTTTCAGTATACAGTCAGCAAATACCTGTGAGAATGCAATGGACGAGTCCTGAACAAGTGGTGTTACATCAAAAGTTAATAAGTTTACCTGAAACAAAATATACTTTGATGCAAAATCGTCACCATTCATTTAGAATGTATCATGAAAGTAGTCTTAGTATGGGTCCTATACAAGCAATACCTAGGTTGATATCAGACTTAAATGCAGCTTAATAATCTAAAGTTTTTAATAGCACCAATGATATTGAAGTTATCAATATCCGGACTTTTTAAATACTGACGATGATTTCATCGAGTTTGATTCATATTTAGTACCCGAGTCTGATTTAGAAGATGGAGCTTTAAGAATGCTTGAAGTAGATAATAGAGTTATCCTTCCTGAATTAACACACGTAAGATTTATTGTAACGGCTGCAGATGTTATTCATTCTTTCGCTTGTCCATCTTTAGGTATTAAATGTGATGCTTACCCAGGTAGATTAAACCAAGTTTCCGTTCTTATAAATAGAGAAGGAACTTTCTACGGTTGAAATAGTTTACTGAAACATGTCGATAGTCAAAAATTTTGTACCTTTTATTATCCAAAAAAAACCCTAAAAATACCTGATACAATAACAACAAACATTTGTTCTTATAGTTATTGTTTATCTTACAGCGGTATTATGTCTAATTTAACTACAGGTACTCCTAACTGGAGTTTACCTCTCTTACTTTCTGGTTTAACCTGCCATAAGAAATACGTTAGAAAATATTCAACTAATAACATAGACTCTGCAGAACTAAAGATTAAACGAAAACTCTTAAAAAGTAGAGCCGAGCCCTTGTACATGTATCGCTTTACGGAAAAACTTGCCTTAGAACATATTAATAGCGATAATTTAACAACACATTTAGTTATAAATAAATTACTTTATAATCAGAAAGTTTCTATAAGTGCGAACAAATTAAAGGAATTGTTAAAAATTAAAGGTATAGAGTTCGCTTTACCTATAAGCAAAAGCAATTTAAATAAGTTTTATTGTTTGGTAGGTAAATCCAAGCATACAGGTTATGCGGGTGTATACGTCTTTACACACAAATCCAGTAAATCTATGTATATTGGTTCATCTAATTTGCTAAGACGTCGTATGGAATATTACTTTAAAGGAAATTATAAGATAAGGGGGAAATTTCTTCCCCTTTTATCTAATGAAGGCCTTAGTTCCTTTAATATAAAAGTGTTTAAACTAGATAATAATATCTTTAAACCGCAAGATGCTTTATTTTTAGAACAGTATATGCTTTTAAATAAACATTATGATTTAAATACATTAAGAGTTGTAAATTTCGGACCTTCTGAAGGTAAGGCTATATATGTATACAATTTAGATTGTACAATACTTTACTATCATGCTCAATCACAAATTGGCTTAAAAAGAGTTTTAGGTATACATCAATCTTCTTGTAAGAAATATTTAGACAGTAATATTCCTTATCTTAACCAATTTATTTTATTAAGTTTTCCTGTATCTAATATAATAGCAAGTAGTATAGAAGTTAAGCAATTAAAAATGATAATGGATAAAGAACGACGTATTAGCTATGAATTAGGTAACCGTCGAAGTCTAGCTGTTACACTTGAAATTAGGCAAGGTAATACATATGTAGATCCAGCTTATTTTCCAGCTTCGAACAATAAACTTGCATTCGATTCTTTAACATCTTGCACTGGATATTTACAATCTATAGGGCTAACTATTAAAAGAGATACCTTATCTAAGTATATTAAACTAGGTAAAGTCTTTCATAATTTTTATTGTAAATATTTAGATTCATCATACCATGTTAACAGTGTCAGATCTGGCAAAGAACAAGAAAATTTGGGTTTATTGATTGAAGAGTACAAAAAAAATAGAATATCCCGAGAAGCTATGGAAGAAGTAAATAAAAAAAATAAACCTTTTAGAGTTAAATCTATATTAGATAGCAGGGAACAATCTTTTTTAAGTATAACGGACACAATTCTATATTTTGAAACACAAGGAGTCAAATTGGATCGAAAAATGCTTTATATTTGTCTTAAAAAGGGTGGAACTTATAAGGGATTTACCTTTCATTATCTTCAAAAGTAAGATGTTTAAATAATGATGTACCGCAGAGAATAAGTAATTAGCTTATTTAGTTAAATAACATGGGCAATGGCTAATGAATTAGGTAGTGCTTCGCAAGACAATTATATCTTCTTGTTTTGGTATAAGGCTAATATAAGTAGCTCTTAATATAACTTTGGCCGTAATCAGAGTGAACCTCTGGTTATAAATCATCAAATTGACGGGAACACCCTAAAACTATCTTAACCAACCAAGTATAGTAATATAATTTGGGGCGCAGGTAATGACTCGCGGTATGGTAAAATCAAGATTAGATATTACAATGGGCAATCCGCAGCCAAGCTCCATCATTCTTTAGCTTTTATAATAAAATAAATGTTTTATTGCTATGCATGTCGGCTTAAAATATTATTTTTATAGCAGGATGAGGGTGTGCAGTTCATCGACTAAATGTTGGTTGGCTGGGCTATTGTTTCTAGTAACATAGTCCTGGCTTAAGATATAGTCAGACCCCACTCGAAAGAGTGCAAGACAACCTATAACAATATTAAATATTTTTATCTTGTCTGTTAAATGGATATAAATTAAATGCATTTAATTTATATTTAGGGATAAAATCCATACTTTGGTCTTGATAAGACCCTAGCTTAGTATAGTAATTTGCAATGTTCAGAAATATGTGGGATTTTACACAGTTCTATGCCTATAGTTATAGAGTCTGTGTCTATAGAAAAATTTCTTAGTTGACTTGAAGAACAATAATATAGATTTATTATATTTAGAGTTATTTAAAGCTAGATGTCCAGAATCACCTTCGGATTATTTTTCTTCGGGCGCGGATACTGGATATACTGGTAACTTAGGCCAATCTCAAGGTTCTAATAATCCAGGTATAACAGATCCTTCTTCAAATTCAGGTCGATCAGGAAATTCTGGTTCAAATAATAACGAGAATATTGATACTGTACATGATTTTGAAACTAGTAGAAGAGCGGTCGGACAAAAGCTAAGGAGTTTATTTGTTAATAGGCCTCCTAGATCTAGCATTATGATGACTCATCCTAACTATTCTGATAGAATAAACGCATGAGATCACAATGTTGTTTGTAGAAGTATTTTAGACTCTAGTAGTCCTTTACAGAAAAATATAGTTCTAGTAGGAGAAAGCTGTCGATATAACGGTATTCTAACATTAGAATTGTTAGGTATTCTGGAACGTTAGTTTTTAACTTAAAATATATAGATAATATAAATACTATAATATTATTTATATATAACGTCTTATAAATAGGATGGTAAAGTAAAGGTTAAAGCAAAAACTAATACTTTAGCTTAATTTTATACGCGAATATTCACAATAAAAAGTGTACATGACTTTGAGCTTAGGCTCAAATTCTTACAAATTTAAATTATTTGTAAAAAGAATAAGCTTAATGGTAAAGCAATATTATTTTTATAATGTTATAAAAAGTTCGATTCTTTTATTCTTTAATGCTTGTATAGTGTTATTTAAGGTAAACACAGTTAAAACTATATAAGTACGTTTAAAGGTTTAATAATCTAAACCCTTTTTTATCTAAGTTATATTTAATTCTAGGGTTTTGGCTTTGTTAAAGGCTTTTTAATATAATTAAAAAAAAAGATATACAATGAATTTATCCTTAATACTTTTTTTAATCGGAATTTTAGGTTTCGTTTTAAATAGAAAAAATATAATATTAATGCTTATTTCAATAGAAATAATGTTATTAGCTATTACGTTCTTAATCTTGGTAAGTTCACTTAGCTTTGATGATATATTAGGCCAAACATACGCTATTTATATAATAGCTATAGCTGGTGCAGAATCCGCCATTGGTTTAGGTATTTTAGTTGCATTTTATAGATTAAGAGGTAGCATTGCAATAGAATATAAATAATGTATTTAGCTATAATTACTTTACCTTTATTAGGATCAATAGTTTCCGGGTTTTTTGGTAGAAAAGTCGGTGTTAGCGGAGCCCAATTAATTACATGTACGAGTGTAATTGTAACAACTTTATTAGCAATTGTTGCCTTTTTTGAAGTAGGTTTAAATAACATACCTGTTTCAATAAACCTTTTTAGATGAATAGATAGTGAATCACTTAACGTACTATGAGGTTTCCATTTCGATAGTTTAACCGTATCTATGTTAATACCTGTCTTAATTGTTAGTTCTTTAGTACATATTTATTCTATAGGGTATATGAGCCATGACCCACACAATCAAAGGTTCTTTAGTTATCTAAGTTTATTCACTTTTATGATGATTATACTAGTTACAGCTAATAATTTTTTATTAATGTTTGTGGGATGAGAGGGTGTAGGAATTTGTTCGTACCTTTTAGTAAGTTTCTGATTTACTAGAATAGCTGCAAATCAAAGTTCTATGTCAGCTTTTTTAACTAACAGAGTGGGTGATTGTTTTTTAACTATAGGTATGTTTGCTATATTATGGTCATTTGGTAACATTGATTATAGTACCGTATTCTCATTAGCGCCTTTTGTTAATGAAAACATTGTTACAATTATTGGTATATGTTTATTAATTGGTGCTATGGCTAAAAGTTCTCAAGTTGGATTACATGTTTGATTACCGATGGCCATGGAGGGACCTACGCCTGTTAGTGCTTTAATACACGCAGCTACAATGGTAAACTGTTGCCGTTGATTAACGTGAGTTAATCAATTATGATATCGCTATATGCTGGAACTGCCTTACATCAAGTTTATTTATATTTTAATTTACTTAAATATGATAAATAAAAAAAATCTTGTGCTTTATAGTAAACAAAAAAGAATTTGCTATAAAAAGGGTTAATCAGCAGGAAACTTTATTGTTTAATAAGGATATTAACTCTAAAGGATCTTCAGAGACTACACGCGATATATCTTATAATATTTACTAATATTCAAATTTAATACCTCAACATAAAAAAAAAAAAAATAAATAAAATTTTTTATAATGATTCATAGGTTTTACAGAAGGGGATGGTTCTTTTAGCGTTTCTAAAAATAAAGTATATTTTGATATAACTCAAAGTCTTAGTGACATACAAGTTCTTTATTTTATAAAAAAAGAATTAGGGTTTGGTAAAATACAAATTAGAAGTGAAACGCATAGAAATGTAGGTGTTTTTTATGTTTCATCTAAGGAAAATTTTACGAGGCTAATGACTATTTTTAATGGTAACATATCTAGTATATATAAAAAAGAACAATTTAGAATATGATTGGAAACGTACAATAAACAATACAGTACGAATATTACTTTTAAAGATAGGTTACTTGAACCTAGTTTACAATCAGGTTGAATATCGGGGTTTGCCGATGCTGAAGGTTGTTTTTACGGTAGAGTAAAAAGTTGTTTAACTTCTAAGCTTAAGAGGGCTCCACCTTTAACTTTTCAAATAACTCCTAAGGAATTTTATATAATAAAAATATTGAGGGATATCTTTCTAAATCTTTCACAGCCTTCTGCCTCTACATGCGAAGATAAATATGTAATAGGTCATAATGAAATAATTAAGGATTTAACCTTAAAAAATATTAATTATGATAAGAGTTGAAATGGTTGAAGTTTTCATTGCTCTTCTTTTACTAAACTTAAAGTAATTAGAAATTATTTTTCTAGATACAAATTAAAAACAAAAAAATCTCTTGCATTTAAAAAATGATGTAAAATACACGATTTGGTATTAAATAAGAAACATTTAACCCTAGAGGGTCTAAACAAAATAGATCTTTTAAGTAAAGATATTAACAAATTTATAAGATAAAGATATAGTCCGATCCATATTGAAAAATATGGTGTGCTATTACTTACATTTGCCTTGTTATTAAGATATTTATAATAGCAAGACATATAAAACCCCTAACCAAATCATATATATTGGTTTTATTTGTACACAAATAAAGCCGTATGATATCGAGGGAATAGCCAACATAAATGTACAGCTGGTGTGTATTTATTAATGCGTACAAGTCCTTTAATCGAGTATAGCTCGACTGTTTTAATTTTATGTTTATGATTAGGTGCTATAACTACCGTCTTTAGTAGTCTTATAGGTCTATTCCAACAAGATATAAAAAAAGTTATCGCTTATTCCACTATGAGTCAATTGGCTCGAGAATATTTTTTTATTAAAATATTCAGGCATCAAACTATATGCGTAGAAATTATTAACATAATCAATTCGCAGATAACCAAAGCTCTTAATTATTTCTATAATTATATTAATATTAGTTTTTTTAATTCATTTTTCGCTATTTATATATTGCGACAGTACTTATTTAGATTAAACCCTACTTTAGTGTCCGTAAAGTGAAAAGCTATTATTATAAGCAAGTTAGTAGGAATCTCAGAGGCCACACGTTTGATATTAATCTTTTTTAAGTTTATTGTGAATTTAAAACCAAAATCCTTTATCTTAAAAATACTTTTTTTCATTAAATATAGCCTAAATATATTTATTATATTTATATTTAAAGACTTTAATATTTCCTTTTATACCACAAGTCCCGTATTATTAAATAAACTTGATCTTGCTTCTAGCGATAGGTATATGAGTTCAAGCCAAATTAACACTACTATAAATAATATAAATAATAATAAGCAAAAACACACTGATTTAAAATTTAAACAATGATTAGCCGGTTTATTGGATGGAGATGGTTATTTTATTTTAACGAAAAAAGGGTATGCTAGTTGTGAAATAACTATGGATATCCGAGATAAAAAAGCCTTGTTTGAAGTTAAACAAAAATATGGTGGATCAATAAAACCTGTTTCAAATGCTAATGCAGTAAGATATAAACTAAGACATAAAAAAGGCTTAATATTACTTCTAAATGATGTAAATGGGCACTTAAGAAATCCTACACGCTTATTGCAGATGTATAAATTATGTGTTAAGTACAATATAGAACTAGTATACCCTGAACCTTTGACATTTAATAATGGATGGTTAAGTGGTTTTATAGATAGTGATGGTTCGGTTTATTTTAATGAAGCGTCAGGACAAGTATTTATAAGTATAACACAAAAAAATAAATATTTACTAGATCCCCTAATTAGCATATATAGTGGAAGAATAGATATACTTAGTCCAAAAATTGAGGCATTTAAATATCTTGTTTACAGAAAGATAGAATTATTTAATTTAATAGACAACTATTTTAATATTTATCCCTTAAAAACAAAAAAGATGAATAGAATTAATTTAATCAAAGAATTTTATATATTAAAAGTGTCTAAAGATAATAAAGATATAAATAAATTAAAGGATTGGATTTATTTTAAAGATAAATGAGAAAAATTTAAAGATTAATAAAGAAATGGTCCAATTTATATTATAGATAAATATTTATATTTATTGTATTAGGTGTTTAATATAAATAGCAAGCTAAAAATATTAAATTTTGCTATACTGTATTATCCTTAATTAATACTCGCATTTTACAGTTTTTTTTTTCAGTTACCCACTGCTTATATGCAGAAGTGAAATCCAGTGTACGGGATTTCATAAGCGTAGTTGGAGCGGAATTAGATTTGTGTCCGATTACTACCGTAGATAAAGACGGTAAGGTTTATTTAGGTATTTATGATATTAATGATCTTCAGGCATTTTACTTAGAATTATTGTATAGTAATAATAAAAATGTAAGGTTAATGCGAGTGAAAAATCCTAGCACAGGTCTATATTGATATGGTATATTTAATAAAATACCTGTTGAGTTTAAATCTTGTTATACTAAGTTAACTAAAAGTGACTTAAACTATAGCGAAACAGCTTCGGCGGAACGTACCTGCATTCAAATTAACTTTCCATCGCCTGAAAGATCACAATGATTAAATCTTATTTTACTTAACAAGATACATATTGTAACAGGTTTTCAGCGTGAAATATCTATTTTACCTACAAATTTAAATTTATTTAATATTAAAATAATAGGTTTGAGATTTTCTGAAGAACCTTGTTCCATACACTAATGCATTAGTAAAAACAATATATAATAAAATAATATTTATTTTATTATTAGCAATTAGGGATGATGGTGATAGCTGTTGGATTGTCTTCATATAACATAGCTTTATTTCACTTAGTTAATCATGCCTTTTATAAAGGGCTATTATTCTTGGGTGCAGGTGCTGTAATTCACGCAGTAGCAGATAACCAAGATTTTAGGAAGTATGGTGGGTTAAGACCATTCTTACCTTTAACATATTCTGTTATGTTAATAGCTAGTCTTAGTTTAGTTGCCTTCCCTTTTATGACAGGTTTCTATAGTAAAGATTTGATATTAGAATCTGCTTATGGTCAATTTTACTTTAGTGGTACAGTAGTCTACTGTATAGCAACTATTGGTGCTATCTTCACTACCTTATACTCCGTTAAAGTTTTATATTTAACTTTCTTAACTAATCCTAACGGACCGGTGGTTAATTATAAACATGCTCATGAAGGTGATATATTTATGAGTTTACCTCTTATTATATTAGCTATCTTTTCTATATTCTTTGGATATATAACTAAAGATATCTTTATAGGTTTAGGTTCGGGTTTCTTTGCGGATAATAGTTTATTTATACATCCTACACATGAAATAATGTTAGATACTGAATTTGCCGTACCTACTTTCTTTAAATTATTACCATTATTCTTTACTGTATCTATGAGTGTTTTAGCTATCGTTCTTTCAGAATTCTTACCTAAAATACTTCTAAGCTTTAAATTTTCTAGATTAGGTTATATTATATTTGGATTCTTTAATCAACGTTTCTTGATTGAATTATTTTATAATAAATATATAACAGGTTTAGTTCTTAAATTAGGTGGTCAAACTACTAAAGTTCTAGATAAAGGGAGTATTGAATTATTAGGACCTTTTGGTTTAGAAAAAGGTTTAATTACTTTAAGTAGAAACATTGCTAATTTAGATACAGGTGTAATTACAAGTTATGCTCTGTATATCTTAATTGGTTTTATTTTCTATATATTAATACCTTATTTATCTTTAGCTGACAATAGTTTACTTTTATTATTACTATTAGCATTATTTAGTGTTATAAATATTTATAGTAATAGAAAAAGTAAAGATATTACTATATTGGAAGCTAACATTTTTAGTTATTACTTTCGCCTAACTCTGAAAATTCTTAATCATAATAAATTAACTAGATTTGGTTTTATATTATTTACCGTTAGCTTAAGTAAGATAATATTTAACATTGGTTCAGAATCTTTTTTTAATTATAATAACTTAATTGCAGCATTATTAACACCTTTAAGTCTTAAATATGCTTTTTACTTCGCTTGTTTAGGGTTAATATTAAAAATTATTCTGAATAATTTTAGTATAACTAAAAATGAAAAAAGAGCTTTCTTTTTTGTTATTTTTATTTCATTGCTTAAAGTTTTTGCTAGCGGGGGGTTCAGCTCAGGTTTTGATCATTTTTTATTTACACTTAATCTACCACTTAATATAGGATGGTTAGCTAATCCTTTTATTGTTTATTTCTCATGGATAGGGTTATCTATCTATATTCATGACGTGGTTCTATACTTTAGACTAAAAAATGCCTTATTTATGGACGCGGGTATAGGTAATAGCAGTGCTGGAAATGGTGCAAGTAGCTCATCTAACCAAGTTCCAGGGAGCCCATCTCCTAACCAAGTTATAGGGAGCCCATCTAACCAAGATACAAGGAGGCCATCTCTTCCTTCAGGTTATATTTTTTGTATTTATGACGTATCCGTAAATCAGAAGATGGATGATTTGCTTTTCCGTCTTTCAAGTTATAATAGCTATAATGATCTTAGATTTAAAAAAAGCAATTTTTTTACACATATTGTGGGTAGAGATTTAACGCCTTTTTCTGATAGGGAAAAAACTTATATAGTTAGGTGTGGGAACAATACACTAGGCGAAGGCCGCGTGTATATTGAGGATGGCCCTAACGGTCGGGGTTTAATGTACTGAAACCGTTGAAAGAAGGTGACCTTAGAAGTTACAAAGAATGATATAGATGAGGTATATTATTGAATAAATTCTGCTAGAAGACAAAGATAGACGAGTTCTCATACCACCTTTCACTAGCCGTCTTACCCTGCCTTAATTAGACACATAGTTATATAAAACCTTTATACATACTGGTATATATTATATAAATAAATTTTTATTTTCTTATATTATAAGCTGTTTAATGGTTTCTAATGTTTAAAGTTTTTTTTTATATATAAAAAAAAAAACTATATAAGAATTTTATATGATAGTCTATCCTGACTGAAGCATAGACTTGTTTTGTCACGTAAGATGTATCCTGCTGGGCATCGTCAGAGTCAGCGCGATAAGTGAAGTTAGGTATAGGGATATCTATCTATTATACGTTTAGTGGTGGAATGCTGGCACATATATTGGTACTGGTATTATAAGAGCCACTATTAACATTAACTTATCATGAATACCTATATATACTTTTTTTTATCTCTTAAAATTATATTTAGGTATAGCTGTTTAATGGTTTCATACGTAGTACATAAATCATCTAAACTACCTGATAAAATGTTGAAGCTATCCACTAACTTTATTTGGTATTTAACCTTAACGTCTTTATTAACTACTACACCATTTTTAACAATAGCTTTAGGAGTACCCGTGATAGTCATACTTAGAAATTTCGATCCATGACAGGATAATCTAACCTGATATTTCTCAGACTTAATTAAAAGACGTAATAAAAAATATATATCAAAACCACCTAAGTTGTGTACATAAAAAGTATATTTATCATACTTCCTTTAAACTAAATCCTTTAAACATCTCATTATTAATTCATTAGAGTCTAAAGTATCTTTATCTATATAATAATTATTGTTATTTTTAGTATGAAAACCTATAGCATATACTTTACTTATACCATCAGATTTATATGTTTCTAAGTCAAATGTACCTATATAAGGATCCGCTGTATTATACTTATCCACAACTTTTTTCCCTTTAACCTATGTTAATTTAACTACAATAGAACTACTTACGACTGACCTATTATGGATATCGATAACTTTAGTAACATTGTTAATAGTTCTACTAAAAGTATTAGGTGTTAAATATATATCCGTAGCGTCAATAATATGACCACCGTCTACAGTAATAACATTTATTTTATGCATGTTTTTATTATCTATTGTTGTGTCTTTATTAATTATAGTAACGAATTTTTTGTTTTCACTATTATAAACAAAGGAATCACTAGCAACGGTAAAATCACCCTTTAACCTTCTTTTATTAATCATTTGTATAAGGTCTTTATAGTTATCTAATAATATGTGTTTAACAATGTTACTATCTTCATCAATTACTAGATAAAGAGGAGTACTATACTTATTAAGATCCATGGTTAAAGGTAAAATAATAAAATCGACTAACTTCAAATCATTCTTAGGAAGATCCATTAAATCAATATTATGTCCTAAGTTGTCAATATTATAAGAATTAGAATATAATTTAGAAACTTCTTCAGTGTATCTAACTTTATAAGCAATGATTTGTATAGAAGAAATAGAATCAGCGGTATACTTATATTCATCCATAGAATGATTTAACCTAAATAAGAGAGTCAGATGTAAACTACTTAAATCAGCGTAGTTATGGGTATAATCCGAGATAGATAAAGCATATTGACAACCTAACATCTTATATACAGATGTGTTACCATAACAAACTCTGAAAAGTACAGCATATCTTGAAGATAAATCCAAAGATAAAGTTAATTTATTCACGAATTCATCTTTAAAAAAGAACTCTTTAGGAGAAAAGGTAATCTCTTTAAAGTGTATCTTAACATGTGTAGTAATAAGAGGAGAGTTATGTATACCACGAATAGGAAAATTATTAAAAATAGGATATCTAATCATAGAAGGGTAGCGAATAAACCTAGAAGTGGAAAGACCACCATAATGTGTGTTGTTTATTTTCACCATATTTTTTTCTTTGTTTTTGTACAATATTGTACGTTACTTAATCAAGATGCAACTAAAATTGAGTAAAGAAACCTTGGCCTAAACAACTTACTAAGTAAGAAGTAGGTCCGACACAATAATCCATCACTAATTAACAAACAACTCTAATTTAAATTGTTAACCAGGTAATCTATATAGTGATAAATCATAGATATTCCCCAATGATTAAAGGTCCGATAGTCTAAAGAACACAACGTCTTCCTCATATCTATCCTTCTTTTAATGGATATAATAAAACCATTTCAGGTATTGGTCCATAAGAATAAAGAGTTGAACATGAGGGGTATCACGTTAAGAATCCCTTAAGGTATATTCATACCATAACGGACGTCTATAAAGTTAACCATCTGAGTAGTATATATCATTCTCAATATAATTATATTCATCCATCGAAACAACTAAACGTGTAACCCGTAGATTATGTAATTCAGTCAAAGTAGCAAAATTCTGGGTATAATCCGAAATGGCTAAAGCATATTGCCTCCCAAGCATTTTGTATGTGGAGGAATCACCATAACAAACTCTAAACATAAGAGCATACCTTAAAGAAAAGTCTAAAGAATGAGATAATTTCTTCTGGAACTCCGAGGGATCAAAAAAGTGCATAGGAGAAAAATAAATTTCTTTAAATTTAACCTTAGTAATAGAGTTGTAAATAAAATGACTATTCTCATGAATATGACGAAGAGATTTTATCTTAATATAATAAAAAAAAATCTCGAATTATTCTGGTTGTAAAAATTAATAATATTATAACCCGTGAGAATTTTTCTGCGTGTGAGTGTGTAAGGCATCATTTTATTCTTATTTTTAATATTTTTATTGATATATCTAACATAATCAAGAATGCAACTATAATTGAGTAATCAAACCCTGATCACTTACTAAATAATAAGCGATCTCACTAATAGTCAACCAGCCTTTTTATTTTTTACACCTCCGGCTCCAAACTAAAAAATGGATAGTTAGTATTACATACATGGTATTCTATAGTAATAAATCAATTGATATTCACCAATAATTAAAGGTACGACTACTCTAAAGACAATAAACGAGTCTTAATGGTATATATAATTTTATATAATATATAATATATAATATAAAATAATTGTAATTATAAAGCCAGAAGAATTTCAGGTTCTGGAGACAACAAAAAAAGTTACAAAAACCACCAGTGATGAATTAGAGCCTTTACGAGGTATTCACCTCGTTACGGGCGTCTACTGAAAAGAAGAATGTTATTGTCTATAGCTGCGGCTAGTAATATTTTTGTGTGTGTAAATATTGTTCATATGGCTTATATACCTCCGTTATACCACCATAATAACCTTGTTTTATATCCCTGTATATACTAGGTTTCATAATCCTAGGTATGTTACCACCATAAAATTTACTTAAATAAATTTTCATAGCTAATCCCGATATCGTAACAGAATCCGTAATGTTTATTTGATAATCTTTAAATATCTGTGTATTAGCACAATTAATTATTTCAAATAAACAATTTAAATCATTAATAATATATTTAAGAGTTTCAGCTTTAAACGATCAAATTTCTGTATATAATTTGTTATATTGTTCCATAGATATATTATCATAGTAATCTATCGTAGGTGTAGAACCTATGTATTCTAAATGGTTTCATGTAGAAAACTTATAAGGAAATAAAGTTTTAGATGTATTCACCCCAAAATCCTTACTTAATTTTTCTATACTAGATGTTAATACACAATAACTATCCTGTATAACTAAACTATAAATACCTTTCCTGATAGTAACTTTAATAATCTTATCATCACGTAGTATTGGGATTATAATATATTTAGACTTTTGTGTTTCTGTTTCTGTTTCTGTTTCTATGCTATCATTATAATCATATAAAACCTTTAATAGAAATACAATATCATATCCACCCAAATTATGACTATAAAATGTAATATTATTATATTTAGATCTAAGCAATTCATTTATCATATTTAATACTAGACCATTACTGTCAATACCTTCCTTTTTCTCGATGTAATATACTACAGGATTAACCTTTATATTAGTCCTAAACCCTAGTGCATATACTTTATGTATGTTATCACTATCTAAATATGTTTCTAAATCAATAACACCTATATTAGGATTAGCTAATCAAGTTCTTGATTTAGCTTTATAACTTTCTATAGGTTTAAATGTTATTTTTTTTGATCTATCCATTGCTATATTATCTAAAATATTATATGTTTCGCTACCACTTGATCTAGATACCATATTACCTTCCGTAGTATCAACTACGCTACTAAGTAATACACCTGATATTGAATATCTTAACTTTTCTATCTGGTTATCATTTAAAACCTTGATTATCAAGATATAATCTCTTCGGCTCTTTATATAATAAAACTTACAAGACATATCAAAACTTGATCTAATATCTTTATGTTTATTACGAATAAGATTATTCTTTTCAAGTATCTTATCTAAGAAATTAATTAATACACCTTTGATTATGACGGGTATATCAGTAACAATGTTCTTAACACCTATAACACTTAAAGCTTTACCTAAATAATTTTCATCTGTGTTACTTGGTATAGTAAGAACACTTCTTGTACTTCTTATTATACTAGGTACCATATTATTAAGAATATTTCTGTCAATTAAAATATCACTATATAATTTTTTATCTAAACCTCTGAAAGAAATCTGAATATAAACTTTCAAAATCATTAACTGACTTATAATCAAAACCGAACTGGTTACCTGCCATAAAGAATTTATCTTTGTGATATCTAATCTTAACATATACAGTATAAGCTTGATAAGACTCTAAACCGACTTTTAGTATCTCACTATAAAATAAGTCTTTATCCATAATTGCAGAAAAAGGAATGGTACATGTTAACAATGATTTAACCGGCACAAAACGTATAGTGGAATAGGCAACCTTACCAAAACCAGCAGAATTAATAGCGTCCTCATATAAAGAAGCTCGCTTAACTGCGGTACTAAACGATACAACACACGGTGAATTGATAAATGCGAACTGTTGTGAATAGTTAGCAAGTTTGGGACTATGTATAACATTTATAGTGTGATATTTTAACATGTTTTTTTTTATTCATGGAGGTATTATATATTTATTAATATATTCTTATCTATATACTCATAATAATTGATAACAATTATTATAGATAAATCTTTACTTTATGTAAATTTGTAACCTTAATGTCCTGACTTTATTAATCGTTTATCTGTACAATGACATATACAAAGGTAACCGGTGTTTATTGTATGTTGATAGTAAAAGGGATTCCGACCGATTCCAAATAGAGCGAATTACCCGCAGTAACGAGCACTCTAAGTGTTACGTAGTCCGTGACATAAAATGGAATTTTGTAATCTTAGTTGTGGTAGTAATAGAAAAAAACGTACACTAGCATAACTCAAAGTAAGATAAAAAATCCATAAAGAAATAATATATGGTGATTTTCCTTTTCTATCCTATAGAAAGGCACTTTAAAAGTTTGTATCTTGTGTGTATCCCCCCCTTGAACATGCTTTTATAAAGGATAACCCACAGGTTGTTATTATAAGGGCGGAAAGGAATTGAATACTAAGACCAGCCACAGCTACTTTAGATAGAATACAAGCAACTTTCCCGGACAATTAATACTTACTTAATTGAGGTTTAATTAGTAATATGAGTATCGCATTGTAAATACTCTCTTAACAAGCATTTTTTTTTTTACTAAAAATGCCCTTAGTAAATGTTTATATAGTTTAATTTAACTACTAGAACACTACACTAATAATTAAAAATTATAAATTTATGTAATAAAAATTTTTTTATCATTCTAACTTCTAGATAAAATAATAAACAATACAACAATTAAAAATGAGAATATTTAAGAGTCATCCTTTATTAAAATTGGTTAATTCCTATATAATCGATTCACCACAACCATCTAATCTAAGCTACTTATGAAATTTTGGTTCTTTATTAGCCGTTTGTTTAGCTATACAAATAGTTACAGGTGTAACATTGGCTATGCATTACAACCCTAGTATATTAGAAGCGTTTAATTCCATAGAACATATTATGCGTGATGTAAATAACGGATGATTAATACGTTACTTACATAGTAACACTGCATCTTTTTTCTTCTTCCTAGTGTATTTACACATGGGTAGAGGTTTATATTATGGGTCATACAGAGCACCTAGAACATTAGTATGAACAATAGGTACATTTATATTCATATTAATGATCGTTACAGCATTCTTGGGTTATGTGCTTCCTTATGGACAGATGTCTTTATGAGGTGCCACAGTTATAACTAATCTTATGAGTGCTATACCTTGAATAGGTCAAGACATTGTTGAGTTTATCTGAGGGGGTTTTTCTGTTAATAATGCAACTTTAAATAGATTCTTTGCATTACATTTTGTTTTACCGTTTATATTAGCTGCATTAGTATTAATGCACTTAATAGCCTTACACGATAGTGCAGGGTCAGGTAATCCTTTAGGTGTATCAGGTAATTACGATAGATTACCTTTTGCTCCTTACTTCTTATTCAAAGATTTAATAACTATCTTTTTATTTATCTTTGTATTAAGTTTATTCGTATTCTTCATGCCTAACGTATTAGGTGATAGTGAAAATTACGTTGTAGCTAACCCTATGCAAACTCCACCTGCTATAGTTCCGGAGTGATATTTACTACCTTTCTATGCTATATTAAGATCTATACCTAACAAATTATTAGGTGTTATAGCTATGCTTAGTGCTATATTAGTTATATTAGCTATGCCATTTACAGATTTAAGTAGATCTAGAGGTATACAATTTAGACCTTTAAGTAAAATAGCTTTTTATATTTTTGTTGCGAATTTCTTAATATTAATGGTGTTAGGTGCTAAACACGTTGAATCACCCTTCATAGAATTTGGACAAATAAGTACCGTAATATATTTCTCACACTTTTTAATCATAGTGCCTTTGGTTTCTTTAATAGAAAACAGTTTAATAGATTTAAACACGTCAATAGACTATTATTCGCCTTTCGTTTTAGAAAAAGCGTAATTAACATTGTTACAGTAGTTTACAATATACCAGTCGTCTAGAATTTTTAATGTCTTTTTTGCATTAGCCATTAGTTCATCTTTTCTCTTATTTTGGCCATTTGATCATATTCATTTTTACGCATTAGGTCATATACAAGTTATGGAGGGTGTGGATACTGCTATCCCATACAGTATTTATTTATTAGCTATGGCCTTAGTCATTAACGGTGGTTGTGGTTTAAGCCGATTATCCTACGGAATAGAAGTTAATTATAGAAAAGTAAACCCGAACAAACTTATTCTGATATAATTCTTTTTTCATTCTATGCTTTATATTCCTTTTTTATCCTCTTAATACAACATATGTTTTTAAAGGGGTTATTTTTATTTGGCTTTATTGTTTATTCGCTATTTACATTCTTATTATTAGAAATATAAATTTCTAATACTTAACCTCGAATAGTTCCGTTATTACATAAAGATATTGGTAATAAAAAAGAAGCTTAAGGGGATTTTAAAGAGATTATATGCATTACAGTTTGTTTTACCTTTATTGACTTATAATTTATAATCTCTAACTAGAGGAAGGCGCTAGCCTTGCCCTGCTAGAGAGATATAAGTAGTGGGGGGCAAGATCCTTACGGGTATTTATATTCCAAAAACCCTTTAAGTATTATAAAGGTTATAATCCTTTAGGGTTAATACAGTATTATAAATATATATGTGTTAACTAATTCGGGGTTTATATACTTTTTTTTCTTATGTAAATACTAAGACAAAAGTTTTTTTTTTATTTAAGACTAAAAGAACCTAAACCCTAAATAGTTAATTTTTAGGTCTCTTAAGATAGTTTATATTTTTTAGTTTCGTGCAAGACAACTATAGACTATATTAAGAAGCATAATTTAAATATTAACCTACCTAATGCTTGTAATAAAGTTTATTACTATTTATTTATAAAAAAAAAAAGCATAGAGTGATGGTCTCGTTGTTTGCCTGCTGCCCATCTCCATCTCTACGATGTTTTATCTAACAATAACACATCAGAGCAACCTGAGGAGACGCAAAAGTCAAATATATCTGTCTTAAGATCAAGTATATCTTTATGAACAGAGCGTTGATTTTTGTCATCTAATGCTAAAGATATTGGTACACTATACTTAATATTTGCTTTATTCTCTGGCTTAGTTGGTACTGCTTTTTCTGTTCTTATAAGATTAGAATTAAGTGGACCAGGTGTTCAATATATTGCAGATAATCAACTATATAATAGCATTATTACAGCTCATGCTATATTA